AACTGAGCCAAGGATTACTACATTTACTGGTAAGAAAAGACCGTTAGGGAAAGTTTACAATGCGTTAGCACGACTTCGGAAACTGTTTTCAACGAAAGAGATCCTAAACTCAGGAATAAACATTAAAGAAATAACTTTGTATGCACGGTACCTTTATAAGTAAGAAAAGACCTAAAGGTTCTCTTTTACAGAGTTTATTACGTTTACAAATTTTATAAGAAAAACTCCTATGTAAGAAAAGACCTATAGGTTCTCTTTTCCATCGCTTCCTTAATTCCGCGAGAAAGTTCAAATTCCCTGTCCCAGTACTAGACCAGGTATAATTATCTCCAGCAGTCCTTTTCACTTTAAGGTCTTATCAAAGGACAAATGAAATCAATCCGCTTTGAAAGCCTTCCAATTGGAGTTCCCCTGCTCCTGAAAAGTGCTAGTTCCCAGCCGAGCAAGACTTTCTATCGATAGAGCAAATAGGTATGATCCATAGGTGGTAATAGTTGAGTTCCCTTCCGGAGATCAAGTGCCTTTTACCAATAGGTAATATCTTCTTAAAAGTCTTTCGGCCCTAACTGACTCGCTTTGTAACCCGGCTTGACGAGTCACTTTCCCTGGCTAGTCTAAATCTAAAAAAGTATTCATTACCATCTCATCTTCTATCAAGTCTCGTGGTAGTAGTGTTATTCCGCCCGGGAATATTAGCAAGCCTTGCCCCCACCCCAGGTAATATCCTCCAGTTCCTTTGCAAGCGGTTTTTCTCTTGGCAACTCTTGATCCAGTTTCATTGTAAGTCAAAAAAATCTTTCTTTTTGCTATCTAGTTTTCAGCACGCTTTTCAATCAAGTTGCAGTTTCAGTTCTAATCAGTGCTTCTCTTCCTTTTTAAGTGAGTACTTGATAGGGCCATTCCACAGACTCCTAAGCACTCCCTGTAACAAGGGACTCCATTCCAAGAGGAAAGACTAAATAAATGGTTTGCGAAAGAGGATAGAACCTATGCGTATGGCAACGTCCTCTATATAGTGTTACACTCTTCTAATTCCAGGGAGTCACTCTAGCCCTAGTCGAACACTCTGGTCTGGTATAGAAGGGAGAAGGAAAGCAACTCCAAAATAAAATGTAAGAACAAAATTTTCCAACCCGCCCTCAAAAATCTACCTAGTTTTATATCCCTCATACGAGAAAAGCACTGTCTTTCAGGAGATGCTTACACCTCTAGGTAGAGTCTATCCTCTACTGGAATGTACTACTCCATATCGAACCTATAACCTATAACATCCTATGCATGGAAGGCAACTCTATCAAGTAAAGCTCAACCCCTAGCACTGAACCTCCAAAAAGGGAACTGGATGAATGGGAACTGGCTAGCCTCTATCCTTAGGACCTAGAATCTGCTATCCAAGATAGGACGGACTCCTATCATCATATGGTTTTTTTGAAGACTTTCATTTCATTCCCTGCGAGGTCTAACGATGAGAGACTGCTCCGGGAGCAAATAATCATTCTTTTTGCCCACTTGCTTTACTCCGCTTGCTTTCCTAAAAGATCTAGTTTCAAAACAAAACAAAATGGGCATTCGATAGAGCAAGATAAGGATTTGTAAAGACTTTCAAACTAACGGGCCCTAAACCTAATACAGCTTTCAATAAAGATTCTTGCGCTTACCCTTGCCCTACTCCTGTAGTAAGAAGACTAGCTTTCCGTCCCGCCATTTCTGAAAGTATAGTAAAGGGACGACCGATTCTTGATAGCACTAGTCTCGTTGAAAGAGAGTTCCTCATCGGAATTAGGTAACAACAACTTCTTGATCGGAAAAAAGAAGTTGTTTTCACTCCGATAAGAGGAAGAGAGTGAATCTATATTATTAATAAGAGATCTTGTACGGCTATCTAATCCATCCCAGCCAGCAGTACTTGCTGATCGATAAGACGTATCCCAAAGCAAAGGAGTTTATTCCTTCCACCCGCCCTCTTATGTCTATCCGAACACGGCACTGTAGCTCCCGTTCATTGCCCTTTGCAATTAATTACCACCATCCTCGCCCTGGGGGAACCCGAGACCACATATATATATATCGCCGATAAAGAAGCCTATTGACAACATTGGCTCGTGCAACCGCCTCGGAAAGGCCAGATAAAAGAGAAGACACTGCTGCTGCTGGGTTAGACTGCTTTCGTAGAATGATGAGCTTTATCTCAATTGCCTTGCCTGTCTTCGGACTCGACTAATACTTCTTTCAATTGCTTACCCAGCTTCGGGCAGATCATCCTCGGGAAGGAGAAGTGGAGCTAGACCAGTAGAAAGGAGAGGTTTGAAGACGATCGAATGAAGTTTACGGAAAAGCTCGGGAAGTTTCCTCTTTTAGTTGCTGTTCCGGAATCGGAGCTATAGTAGGAGCTTGAGTAGAAGGAGTCAAAGGAGCTGGTCTCAGCCTTCCTTTCGTGCTCGTGAATGCGCTCCTGTAATGCATATGATAGTACCCTAGCTCGGAACCAGTCGATTCCTGAGTGCGCGTATCCAGGAACTGAGCCAAGTCAACCGACGCCGAGGATTACTTCACGAGAGGGAGAAGAACTCTATCTAGCCTTCTCTGGTATTCTAAAACAGAATTCCTTTCGGGGAGAGATTTTGCTTTTATCATTCCTTCTCCAGCAGCTCCTTCTGTAAGACGAGTTCCTTAGAGAGAGTTGTCTCGCGCCGCAAAGAGACTTCGGTTAGTCTGCTTTGCTGCTTACTCTGTTCCTGGCTTTCAAGCTTTCAGTTTAGGGCGTGATATTCTAAGACCAATGCTCAGAGAACCTTGCTTTTTCCCAGTCAATAGCTGTCTGCGTAAAACATGCCATACTCCCGCTCTCACTCCCTTCAACAATAGCCATGTCATATTCCTCGGGAATTGCCTAAAATCCCTCTCTTCAACATCCCTTGACCTAGCTCTGTAAAGGAGGACTTTCTAGTCAGTCTTACGTCCAGCCAGTGCAAGCCCTCTTCATTCGACTACAGATGTAGCAAGCCGCTTGAAATTCAGATTACGCTTAGGATAGCCGAAGCGATGGTTATAGATATAGATAAAAAGCCGGTTCTAGCTCAACCTCAAAAGCTGGGGAAAGCTTTTCGATTATTAATTTCTTTCCGCAGGGACGGATCAAATACATCTAGAGTTCGCTTACTCAAGTAAGAGTTCCATCTATTTTAATAATTATAGGAGTCAAGTGAATAATCTTTTTCAAGCTATCGAGCTATAGGACAAGCAAAGTAAAGCGAAAAGATCTATCCAGTCCAGCAGGTATAGCAGGTTGACTAGCCATTGATCTAACTAGTTTGAATGCTAGTTTCCAGTGATTCAATTGCATAAAAAGGATAATATATTCCCAGGCGAGCTCCTTTACCTGCGGTTTCAGTTGGACTCCCTAGAGATTTCTTTTCATGAGAGGATGTAGGATTACTATTACTATAATAGGCTTATGGAGAGGTGCGCTAATAAGCGTCTGGGAGAATAATAAAATATGCTTTTCTTTTCCTTAATGAAAAAATACTAGAATTTAATAGGGAGTGTACCCCAAACCTCTGTGGAAGTCAAATACAGTGATCAAGCCTTAGAGTTAGCCTTTAGCGAGTGTAGGAATGACTTGCTGCTCCAACCTTCCGAGGGCTAGGGACAAGGGCTTTACTCAAAGTCATATGAATCGAGTTACATACCTGGAACTAGCGTTATAGGAATAGACTTCTCGAGTCTGTGGAACGATTAGGCTTGTTTTCTCGCAGCATCCAGCCTAAGAGAATATAAAAAGGGAGTGGGTGACTTCTATTAGATAGATGCTTCTGCTGAATATAAATAACCTTATGATCAGTATAATGTTCGGAACCTCCCTGCATTCGATCTCCTCCCCTTCCTGCTTTCCGTCGGGTGGGACATTGCCCAAAAAAGAATCTTCCTGAATTTCCCACTAAAGTGACTGCTTCGTTGAAGGGGCTTTCGAACTGCATTGATCAACCAATTCACAGACGATGAAAAGAACTCCTCTAATCTGAATTACACTAAGTGGGTAAAGACGGACCCTTAGCTGGATCAACGCAAGGCCACCTCGTCTTAGTATTTTCACCAGGTTGTTAGAATCTTAAGTAGTGGACTGCCTCACTTTCGTTTTAGGAAAGTCGGGATTTTTGGCATCAAAGATGGGATAGATATTATATGCCATCACAGCTGAACGTTTACCTTACAGAATGCCTTCCTTCTCGTGAGAAGAAATCCCTTTAGTCAAGTCTAAGTAAGGCTCTTACTAGATCTCTTGTACCGCTATTCATGGTGTAATTTTCTATCTGAATAGAATGTGATTGCCTGAAAGCGATTCCGGGAGAGCCTAGCATAGAGCTAGCTTTCTTGTGATGAAATCGCTTACCCCTGCATGCTAAGGCTCAGTCTTTCTAGATCTTCTAGTTACCCATTCTTCCCCTCTAGGCTAACTGAACTCACTTAAGCCGAATCTCACTCCCTCTTTATGGCAGCTATCTCTTCCTAAACAGTAGAGAAAGAAAGCCCGCTGACTCCAGCACCTCTATTGCTTGTGAAAGATAGTTATTCCCTCTGCTTTGATGCTTTCGCTGATTCAATAGCAGCTCCCATTCCTGCAACATTAGTTGCTTCCTCAACAAGAGATTTAATCCTCATCTCTTGAACTCTGGGCTTCTTTAACAATAGCGGATTCTACCCTAGGATTCGTGAAAAGAAAAAGAAGCAGTTATGCCCTTCGCCCTAGTACTGGGATCAGGAACTCCTCTATCTATGCTAATGGTTCCGTTGTCATACTATATTCTATTCTACCTTCGAGTCCCTCATTCCCTTTCGAGCTAATGAGAGCTAACTGGCAAGAAGCAAGAACATTCTCAGCTAACCGCGAACAGAGTTCCGAGTCGCTTATTGGAATCAGAGACTTAGTCAACAAGCATTCCCACCCGAGACATTTTTTTCTTCTACTAAGAACTTTTCCGAACACCTATCCAAGCCAAGCTTTTTGCCGACTCTATACCCTATCCGTTAATGCTTTTGTTCTTCAATCTCTTCCTATTCTTTCTCCCCCTCGGGAAACTACCGTAAGCCCTTAACTTCCTTCGCTCTGCATAGCTGTCTGTGCATTGAGGGAGCAGCAGTGGACTTAGTGGGCAGTTAGAAGGCACAAACGGATGTGTTGCATGCTAATGTGGAATTAACCACACTAGATGCGAAGGCAGGTCAAAAAAGGAACCGCATAACCTCAAACAAGAAAACTAAGGGGCACCTGTCGGTAGCCGACTTCAAGTCGAAGCTAAAACAGTCCAATTTGCCAAAAGTCAACGGCTTTGTTTGATTAAACGTCCCGTCTTGAGGGATTCATTATTTGGATCCAACGCATAACGAACTCTAGAAGGCCATAAACAGTCTTTGGAATACTGTTCTCCCTTCATGTGAAAAAACTCAAACAAGAAGCGGAAAGCTCCAAGTTCGTAAGGCAAGGAAGTAAAGACAGACCGAAGTTTGTCGTACTTCTTCCCTACTAATTGAAGCTGTAACTTCCACACTAATTGAGTGAGTTTATGAGTAGGTAAGGACTTCCAGGTTGGATCCCAAGACATTCCTTGATATAGAAGAATGTGGGATATCCAGGGTGTGTATCGGTCAAAGATGGTCTTTAACTTCATTTTTATTAGACCAACCTGACTGAGAACTTCGTCCTCAGATATCCATGGCTCGACCATACTCGCGAAGGTCCCCTTATCTACTCTTTTTCTTTTCACTAACTCTATTATTCTATATAATGAAAAGAAAGACAGGTAGATCCTCACTAGCTGGTCACTCCGATCGTCTCGTTTCATTATCATTCGACGATGGAACGCTGGGATGATCAGAGGGTACCCTGATCTATTGAGGGATACCGGAACCGGTAATAGGTCATGGCAGTTTGTACAACCCCCATAGGCCTTCTGTAAAGATGAACTACATTGCTTAAGATATAAAGCGCAAAGTAGCCACCCAGACTTCCGACCTAACCTAATAACCGCTTTGGTATACAGGTATGCAGCAATACACAGCTCCCCTAGGATTGCCTATCATAGCAAATGCTAACCAGTTGCCTAGGACAATCCTTAGGTCAGGTAGGGTACTCCCGTACTGAGCACACGGCACAACGAGAACAACAATAAAGAGAGAGAGCCATAAGACCAGACGCCAACAACTTATGACTTGTTAGGACAACTCAATAGGACTAAAGCCTCCATATCCATCCTAGAGCTCCTACAAACCTCTCCTAAGCACCAGGAAGTTTTCAAGAAGTTCTTGGCCGATGCCCAGGTACCTGTAGAAAGCACCCCTACTGACCTAGAGAATGTGGTAGGAATTCTCACTGCACCGACGGCCATATCCTTCTCAGATGATGACCTACCCAATGGTAAGCTATCTCCCCATATCAGAGCCCTGAACTGAACTCTTCTTATCGGCAATCGTTCTATCTCTCGAGTTCAAAAAACCCTCAACATCTGCCCTCTATCCACGCTGCGCGCCCTTGACATTTCTGAGGACTCTCTGGCTCCTTCTCCCGTGTACATCACCGCTTATGATAACTCGAGAAGGCCAGCAAGAGGCAGGCTGATTGCCGATGTCCAAGTAGGCCCTTTGATCCTCAGTACCACCTTCCATTCCTACTTGCATCTATTAGGAGAAAGCTTAATCGAGTGGGATTTATCTTCCATCCCGTGAGAGTTTCCTGCCAGCTAGTTAAGTTCTATTCGTAAAGTAAGTTATCTGACTTAATCCAGCAAGTAAGCAAGTGAAAGCAAGGGCTTGGGATTTGATCCACTCGATATAGGGAACGAGCAGATGCTTTCTCTTACATTAAATAAGACTAATTTCGATCAAATCAAGAACGAACAAACTAGACTCTATACCTTCTCTTATTCTGTTTATTATACAGAACCTCTCTGAAAGGGCTATTTCTTTAGTTCAAAACAATAGTTAGAGCTCTGTTCACTCAACGGGAACACGATTTCTGGTTTGATCCCGTTTCGACAGATTCTGACTTGTTCATCTTCGGGCAAATCCGGCATTTGTTGGCCTCAAGCCTCCATCTGGTGATGTAATCTTGGACGGTTTCCTTGTGTCTTTGCCGGAGATTGTCCAAGTCAGCGATGGTAACAGCTCGTTGGGTTACAAAGAAGCGACCAACAAATAACTGTTGCATCTCTTCTTCCCAGCTCTTGACTTAACCCTGAGGTAAAGTACCATTGGAATGCATCTCCGGTCAAAGATGACCCGAACAGGCGCAGGCAATAGTGATTGGTTGGTTTTACACCAAGTTTCCTAATGCCAGCGAGAAGTGATGAAGGTGTTCTTGAGGGTTTCCAGTGCCGTTAAAGCGATCAAAGCTCGTCATTTTCCTTCGAAATCTTTCAACGGCTTCCCGACTCCTTTCTTTTCTTTCGGCCTACCCCCGCTCTCTTAAGGCCTTTCCTTCGCTCTGCCGAGCTTACTACTTATCTTTTTCCTCCGTCAGACTCTGTGGAAGCCTTCCCTTCTACCCCGTCTGGTATTCAATTCACTAGCTTCGGCCACTTTCACTCCCGTTCTTAAAGAGTCAAAGCACCTGAATTAATAGTATAAGGAGGATGGCATTAAGCATATAAATGAGATTGATGCTTCGAATGCCCTGAGAGTGTCTAATCAGTCCCTTCCTCCCCCCTTGGCTGGCGCCAGTACTTAACGTCAACTTGCTAATCGTGTATTGGGTCGAAACTCCTCCCGTTTCTGCTTGAGCGGTCCTTGTCGAACCGAAACTATACTAATAAATAGACTTTCTGGATTGCTCGCTAGGTCTCCCATCTCTTAGCAGGAAAGGATCAGCCCCAGTGTCGTTTTAGTTCACCGGCGGGCGGCTTTGAGCATCATCAGAAGTGGGCACGGGAGAAACAGTTTGGTTCCTATCTACCGTTGGTGTGAACGCTGCAAACAAAGATCTAAAGCAAGACAAGACACAGTCGTCAATTCTAGAGACCATCGGTGCATACCCTCCAAAAGTGTATCCCTTCCCTATCGTTCGTAACTGTAATTCGTTGACTGCGGAAAAACCCACCTAGCATAGTCAATAATCTTTCTGGATACCCATCCAGTCCGCGACATTAGTTACCTTGTTGTAATCCATCGTTGTGATAACAACCCAGCCCCCTAACCAATAAATGTTTCAAGAAAGAAAAAAAGGGAGTGGGAATTCCTCCCGTGACGAAACCATGAAGACTGGGTTTCCGCGACGCACTGCGCTAACGAAAAACTGCCTGTTACCGTTAAGCGCAGACGCAGCTTTCGAAATGTTGCTTATTGACCAACCCCTAATAGGACTTAGGGGTCGATTTCAATCCAATTGGACCAGTCTCCCACAGCTTTTGAAATGTTTCAATGTTTGTTTGATCGGTCGTTTGCATCCGATACTGTAAATTCCTGCCTTACCTTAAGGGGCGTAGCGTTGCATTCAAGGTTCAATCGGCCTATGCTCTTTTCCACTCCTGTACTTACGGGATTTCAAGCATGATTACAGTAGCGTGTAAGCGATATGGTGATTTAGCTGCACTTTCTTTTTACATTAGAATCTCTTATTGCAAGAGGTGCCATCCTTACCTGGAGGAATTGGTCTTTGATTCCGTTTTTTAGAAAGAGAATGTTACTAGATCTCGTACCTGCGCGTCACTCATTGGCGCTTTGAAAACGGGCCACCCCGCATAGATCTATATAAGCTATCCATCTTTATGATTGAACGGGAATCCTCATTCGTAAGTCCAGCCTCAGTCAAGGTAGCAGTGGAGGACTTCCAATGCAGTGCCCGAAAGAATGCTAAAGACTAGTCGGATTGATGGACAATTGCCTGTTTAAAGGAAGAATTAGACAAAAAAGAAGAGGAATCGAAAGAAGGGCTTAGTGCTCCGATTGCGCCAATCACCTGAATCAACCCCTGAAGACGCATTTTCATGATCTACAGAGCCCTTCTTACTGAGTTCGGGATCAGATGTAAGACCAAGCCTTTTTGGGCTAGCTTTTGATCTCCTTGTTCACGAGAAGGACAAGGTAAACTCAACTAGTCGCAAGATAAAGTCACTTATTATAGGATATCACGGAATCCGTCCTCAGATTCGATTACGAAAAGGGCTGACTTACAACAAAGGGCCTAACCGAGGTCGCTTCCTCTTGCTTTATAGCCTGCCGGGTGAGCTCACTTCCGTCTTTTGGTCTCGCTACGTCTCTTTCCTTTGGCCGGCTTCGTCTGCCTTTCCCATGAGTGGTCAAGGCGGTCCTCTTTCATGTGGAATAGTTTTAGATCGTCCCCAAGCTCGCCTCTACTTTCTGAAAGCAATTGTAGCAGCTCCGGCACCCATTGATTTTGCACCTTCTAACATCCATGTAAAATTTAACCAGATGGGTGTTATCGAAGAATCGGCTATTGAGTAGGCACTCGTAGCAGCAAGATAGGTTGTCTTTGCTCTACCCCTGAGTCATGTCCTAAGGTAAGGATATACTGACCTATTCATAGCCTTCGCGCTAGCTTCATCGACTACCAAAAGGCCGGTTTTACATTTCATTCTCCGGAAAGGGAAAGCCCCTAATTGTTTCTGCAAGACCAACATATTTCCTTTTTAAGGAGCAGCCATATAATATAGGAGGTAATCCGAAGAACGATCGTAAAGCCGAAGATGATCGACTAGCTGAGGGTACGAAGGAGGTGACTTTTCCTTACGCGTCGACGTGAACAACTTGTGTGCTGTTAAGCAATGCCTTAGTATTCTCCGCCAAGTGCTTTTGCTTCCCTTCATGCCATTTCTGAGGCACACAGAGCGGTATGGCTCCGATCTATAAAGTTTAAAGAGATCTTACAGCCTACGATAAATGACCTAAAAAGCCTGATTTCGTGGGCTTGATGTGTGATTACCTATTGATTGACTTTCTCGGGCCTTTTGGCGCAGCTCTTTGGCCTTTTGCGATCGAGCAACCTATGAAGAGTTGTTGCCTACCTCCCAGAACAAAATTACCCACAACTTTCATCAAAGGCTAGCTTCTTTTACTCCTGCCTAACAAGCGTGCTACTGGCTTAAGTGATAGCAACTACAGCTACAAACTCTGATACCCTTAGAATCGGAGATCTAACAGCATATTTTATAAACCCTTCAACTTAAATTACATCTAAGCCCAAAATGGCGTTGTTCTGTGTAAGTTAATTACGTTTATAAAGCAAGGAAGGCTGCGAAGAGTGCTGGCAAGAGGTTAGTTACCAGTTCCTTCCACAGTTCCCTTAGCAGTTACGGGACTCAGTAAAGAGATTCGGAATAGTCAAATTCTCCACCCAAAGGGTTGTTTTCAAGCTGAGGGAAGGTTTGCTGCAACCATTCGAGAGGTTCCCAAGAAGCATCTTCGTCAGGAATATTCTGCCAGCGTTCCAGGGCTTCTCCGCGGTACTGATGTCAGACCTTTTTCCAGCGGTAGGAGATTCTTTCCGCCGGTAGCAGAGAAAACGCCCCATCTTCGTTTAATGGCGGAAGCGAGCTACTATCTTATTATAAGACAGACTGGTTTGCATTGGTAGCTATGCTTAGCGTCGACATACTTTTTTATCTTTTTTTCGCCAAACCCTCCTCTGGGCCTTCTAGCTATGGTGGCTGCTCCCTTTCTTTCAATACTCCTTCTCCCCCGAAGAAGGTTTTAGGGAAATTTGCTTTCCGGCTTCCAGTACTCGCTCCAGGTTCCATTAGTTTAGCTAGTGAGGTAAGTCAGTACAGCCAGTCCAGTGAGAGCACCGTAGATCAAACCTTCAGCTTTCGGTTGGTAATCGGTTCGGCTTCTATCTCTAGTTCAGGCGGTAAGCTAGTAAAAAAGGCCCCGTAAGGGCGGGTGGATCACGGTATACGGAAAGAAAGAAAGATGGCAATTATTAGAGTGGAAAGTGAATTTCCTCATTTTGTAGCCAGTAGAAATGAAATTCAAAGCCTACCTTTGTCAGCTGTAAAAATTGCTGGCTCGGGAGAGAGAGCTTACTCAAGCAGTAGGAGTAAGGGTACTAGAGGTCTTGCAAAAGGAGAAATGTGACTGTGACAAGGAATAAGAGTAAGTTCCCAGTGGTGAGGAAGGATTAGGCTTTTCAGGTTAGGGTAAGGAGAGAATAGGGTTGACAGTTACTCATCTTGAGTAAGATAGGGAAAAAGCACTTCTTTTCTTTCGGAGTGAAGAAGATGGATTGTAGAGGCCGGCGTCACAGATAGCATCTCGTACAGATGGACATATATTACTAATACCAGATAGAGATAGATATTTCACTAGCACCAGTTCTTTACCTATAGCTATAAGCGGGGGAAGCTGAAGCTAGATCTGTCACGTATAAAGGAAAGAAGGACGTTAGATACCTCTTTTTTGTAGATAGGAGACCTCTTTACTCTCATCAATAGTGATGTTGTGATTGTCGTTATTCTATTCCGATGGATTGACTGGTTATAATCTTGACGCCCGAAATAAAAGAAGAGTGGAAGTTGTCTTGAAAGTCAATCTTGACGAAGAGATGAAAGTCGGTTCTCAGTTCCCGAATCAGCTGTTGTTTGTGATCGCGCTGGTAGGAATGCTGCTTTTGTGCCCGGCGATGATTTGGGTTTGGAATGGCCCCTTCTTCTATGCCCGCTATGCCGTACCGGGGATAGCTCTGAGTTGCCCGTCGAAGTTCTCTGACTCGTCCTTCGCTCTTCGACGCAGGATTCGAAATCGGCTGTTTGGCGAGGTGATGTTGACTGACCCGTAAAAAAAAGAAAAAAAGAAAGAATGGAAGTGTTGTGACATTTGGTGGCGAGCCTTGATGCACACCATCGATTGGACCTGGACCCCTGTACATAAAGCCTTTTAGGGATTCCCTCCCTGCCTCCTTCGTCTCACTGAGCTACCAATCATTCCCAATCTCCAGCCCGAAATAAAATAGAATCGATAGCCTGGCAGCTAATAAAAGAGTTGAAGGTTCGTCAAAGCCATTCCTTGAGATTGGATTAGAGAAGCGTAGTACGTATAATCGAAACTCATTGCAAGTTGTGATAGCGGCCAAAGGAAGTGATTCATTTATTTACCCACTTTCTTTCTCTAAACTACTTCATATCGTGAAAGCATTCCATACCATACGTAGGTTCATTCCAGATGAATAAAAGAATTCAAAGCCGAAACCAAGCCATTACTAAGATCCGTTCCTAGCTGCATGTCTTCTTTACATGTCTTAGGGAAAGGGCTGTCCTTATAATCAAGCCGCTATAAAGCCGGTTGACCGATAGGGCCAGGAGCTGAAAGCCGCTTGAACGAGTTGACGAGGTTCAGTAGGTCCCACGATGAATGAAGAGGAGCGGAAAGGCTCGAGCCAAGATCATAGGAGTGAACCTTCTGAATGGCCAGCTCGCTTTCAGGTTCAGGCAGTGACTCTCCCTTTAAGGCCGGTTTCAGGGGAAGAATGGGAGACCTAGACTTGACACTTGTTTTCGTGTGCTTGAATTCCCCTTGGCTTAACCTCTATTCCCTCAACTCTTTGGCCTATCCCTTTGGTTGAGCTGGAACGAGTGCTTCCCGAGGAAAGAATGTTCTCGCTAATCAAGCAATTGCGTCAGATCAGATAGATGCCTTAATCGGACAATAGCTTATCTAAGAGCTGGTTTTGTTGTCTTTGGTAGTGCCACGAAACACACTAGGCTACCCTTCTCCGAAAGCTCCGCGTGACCACCAATGTCTTTTCTCCGGCGATAGAGCGGTTATAAGGTAAGAATCTAGATCTCCCTTTCAGCCAGCTGTAGCTAAAAGGGAATGCTTTGTTAGTTGGAATAGAAGGACATGCTGGTTCGCTAACACTCTGCAGAAGAGACAGGAGCTTCTTCCCTTGTTGTCTTCGAGTGATTCTTTTGAGTTGAATAAATGTTCAAGCTGTGAGCTTTCTTACCTTTTCATTAAATAAAGAAAAGTGCATTTCCTTGCTTTCAGTCTATTGGGCCTAGAGGACTGGGAATTGGTTCACTCACATAGTCGCGGATTGAACTTAAACGTTAGCTTGCCGGCCAGTAATGAAGAAGCAACGGACGCTATTCGTGGACAGATAAAGGAAGAGTTTACAGCCTTTATCCTTTCCATTGCATACCTTCTTGCTCCTGTTTACCGTACTATTAGCTGTACTTCTTGATAAATGAGATAAAGTGCTTAATGATCGACCTCTGGAACAAATATTGATGGTCGACACTTCGACGTTTTCCCTAGTCTCATTAGCCTTAGGCTTCTCAGCTGCATACATCACTTTGACCCTATTGTAATGAGAAAGGGCTAAAGCCCCACTCCCTGACCTATTGTAATGATATAATAGAAAGCATTCGCCCAATGAAGAGCTAAGAAATCCAACTCTAAACCAAAGCATTTCATTCTTACCCTTTATTACTAGAGGAGAATGAGTTTTCATAACTCATTCTACACGATTAGAACTCATTTACGGTGATTACCTTATAGATAGCCAAAACGTGCTTTAAAAGCTTAAATCAAGACCTCTGGGACAAGATTCTACAATGAGGAGTGAAATCGGAGATTTTAAGAAGAGATCTTTTCTCTTTTATTCCACTGATTTTCTCCCAGAAAATTACCCTTTTCTCTTTGACTTTCTCTGCCTGGAGTCAATCCAACTAGATCTCTTTCGACTGACGCTCCATACCTTCTTCGTTTATTGGTGTGGAATGGTGATTTATACATCGATTTCAGGACTTTTCAAAGCCCTATGAGTGATTCCCTTCTCGGTACTCTTGTTTTCTAGCTTTAAGATCGATCTCTGGGATTGATTCATAGGATACAGCTCTTATGCCGCGAAGTTCTCCCGCAGCATATGCTGCATATAGAGTAGTAGTAAAAGGAAGAAGGAGAGCAGTAAGAGTCAGAGTAGGTTCAGTCTCTTTCCCTAAAACAGATAGCAGTAGTCTTAAATCACTAGCTTTGGACTGTGAACGAATTTCAAGTAAGCTTTAGCATCAGAGAAAGCTAGTTCGGGGTCTAAGAACAAAAGAAGGCATGGGCTAGACTTAGATCTCTGCTAATAGAATCGTGAGATCAGAACCAAACTAGGGAATCACCTTATTAGGATCCTAAACGCGGTTTAGAAGCTGAAAGATCGACCTCTGAAAGAAGATTTGAAAAAATAGGATATAGCTTTGTCTCCGCGAAGCCAGAATCTCTTCATGCCAAGGGCTTTACCAGGCCTCAGGCCAAGCATTAAGAAAGAGGTAATCTTTCATTCCCGATCTCAGCTATAACGATTAGAATGAGTTCTTGCTTCTTACCTTATTCTATTATATAGGTACCCTATTAGTGTAGTGGGTTTGATAGCTATTTAATCTTTTTCTTTTTGCAAGTGGTTGATGGTCGACAGAATGCCTTTTCCACTTTATCTTGACTTGATTGATTTGAATAAGTCATAGGTCTCGTTATTCCAAAGAGGGTCTTCTATTCCTAATTCTCTGCATCAAGACCGACCCTTGAAAAGGTTAGCATCCACCGTACTAACAGGACATTCAAAGAGCCATGCAGGGGATTCTGTTGATTAATTCTCTTCTTAGACCATGTATTTTTCCTATTTTGTTTCACCTCTTCGAGGAAGATAGAACATATCTGATTCAATTAGCAGATTTGGTATTAGTTCGAAAACCCCCAAGAATGCTTCGATGCATGAATCCCATTCCGCTTCCCTTTCTGTGGAAAGTAGCCCCAGCCTATTACTATTATAGGATAGGGATTCCGGTAAAAAAGAGTTAGTTCTGATTCACCTTCCTTATCCTCTTCTTCCTCCCCCGAAGGGAAAAGTCTTCTGTGCGAAGATCTTGAAAAAGCTGTTATTCGGGTCATTTCGGGAGAAAACCTTGGGCAAAGCCCTATCTCCGCATAACCCCTGCGGATTCTTACTCGATCTTCCTAGAATCGCTTTTGCACCTATGCCTGCCCGATCAGTCTTCCTTGCCGGCGAAAATGATTAGTTGAAATTAGATCGACCCCGTGTCAGCCTTCAGCTCCTATCCCGTTGGGCGCTTCCCCGATTCTGAAATAATATTTTTTATTAAGATCAACTCGCTACGTCCCTACAGAACCTCGTCTCTGGGCCGCTGCCTTCTCCTTTCATCCGACGTCTTCTCACTTCGTCGAGCCTTTCTTATCGATGGATACCACCACCCCAATGATAGAAGGAGCAGATACGAGAAAGTAATAGCCCCTTCTTCTTCAATTGAAAACAAAAGAGCGTATTCTCAAACCTGACACCACAAAGGAAAGATAGTTGGCTAGGGCTTTACCCTTCTCTCTTATACGCTATTTGCAGTTATGATTTTCCTTGGGTCAATCGGAGTGAAGTGAGTCGACTTCTCCCCTTCTAGTATACTTTTTAGCGGTTGAAAAGAGAACTTTCCTGTCCTACTGAAGGTAAGTAGAGTGATTTCTTTCTTCTCACTCTCCGTTCTTTCTTTCTGAAAGTCGGAATCATTGCCCGAAAGCAAGGGTCTCTTTCTTAGCCCGCTTTCTTCTTTTTCTTTCCCTTTCTGCTCCTCATCTATTGGCCCACTCGCTTTCCTATATAGTAGTCCGTCTTCTCCCGGCTTTCCTAGCCAAAGAAAAGAGCTTCGGTTTGTAACTTGATTGCTTGGGCAGACTGGCTTGTCCCCCATCCCCTGATAGTTAGCGCCCCGTAAGGGAAGAAGAAGGGTGATTTTACATGAAATTGATGCCCTAATGAGAAGACCTCCAGCTTTAGAAGACTTGGTTACCAATTTCTTTATAGGCTTCGGCTGATGATTCCACTGCCCCTTTCGTCTCGAGCAATCTCGCCTTACCGGCTCACTTATGATAACCTTTTTTACTCTTTTTTCTCATTGGAAAAGAATTTCTTTATCTTCCTTACCGGTCTCACGCTTAGGTTAGGCCCTGTCCGGATGAAGATGAGGTTTTTCCTAAAGGAATAGAACTGGTCGACGGGAGACTTTCTCCATAGCTAGCAGATCTTTTTACGACTAGCTTACTAGAAAACCGGGCATTTCGCGCATCGATCAGCACGATGCTCTATATCAATCCCTTTTCTTGCTCAAAGCCTTTAGAGGCTGGAAATTTCTTATTATATAAGTAGTGGGCATCTTCCTTTCCTTGGCTTACTTCTCCGATCCTAATCTAATTGTTAAAGGAAGCTTTTTAACAATTGAAAACGGTATTTACTTGTTCCAGGATCCTTTATGTTTGCCTTGAATCGTTGGGTTTAGACATTACTTCGGTGATCTTTAATCGTTTCAAAATGGCAGCAACATACCACTTTTTGTGATTTTTTTTTCTATCAAAGAATCGGACTAACGATTGATTCCTGCGTGATACACTTTATTTTTTAATCTTAAGAATTTTGGTAATTCCAACAAACTTTTTCTTGGATTTTAAACTTGCTCGAATTGGATTCTTTCTATTTCGATATCGAAAATATACTTACGAAGTTGTTCCAACTTATTGATTAGTACTAACCCTAGATTCTTGCCCCTAAGAAAGAAATCAATCCTTTCTACTCGAGCTCCACCATGTACTATTTACATTACAACCCAACAAAAAATGAAGGCTCTAGTGTATAACAGAACAAACGATGTCGAGCTAAGAGCACCCTAATTCCTATATACTATTGCTATATGCTATATAATATTAATTAATAGGGTGGATGTAAGAATCCACAGCCGATCGTGTCCTTCAAGTCGCACGTTGCTTTCTACCACATCGTTTCAAACGCCATAACATTCCTTAGTTTTGAACTAGTATGTAATTGATTCAATTATGGAATCGTGAATAGTCATTGATTCAACCGGTACATAGTAATCTAAAAATTTCACTTCTATTGGTTAATTTCTGAAGAAGTGTCAGAAAGAATTCAATTTAACTTAACCCCATATTTTATTGTATGAATATTTTTTTATTTACAATTCTAATATTAGAAATAAGACAAAGAAATAAGATCTTTTTGAATCTTCAAGTGACTCCATAGAACAGATTCGTCTATCTCACATTTCTTCGAGTCCCAAGAACTCATAAAAAATCCTTAAAAAGATTGAATTTTCAAATTAAATAAACTTATTCCACCCCTGGAAAAAGAGTTGAAAGTCCATCTGCACTAGGGTCTGAGGGTACCTCTGCTTACACATCTTCGTCTCCTCCCTCCGCTGGGCTTCAGCTTTACCCAGAATGTTCTAACAAACAAATCCCGTCTTAGGGGACTTGAGTTTGTTTAACACATCACTTTCACACATCAAGCCCACTAAATCTTGCTTTTTAGGGCATTTATTCTCTGAAAGAAAGACAATGAAAGGAAATGATTTGATTTTCTTATGTAATTTCTCTTTTACAGAGAGAAACCAAGATCTGATGGCTTGCACGCCTGCGCTTTTGAACTTTTTAACTTCGGCAAAAAGGTAAAATCTCTCATTCCCCTTATTAACTAACCTTTCCTAAATCTTATTATTATTTCGTACAACTCAGTGTTATGAGCTGTAAAAGCGAACCTTTTTGAATTTGAAATAGGGATTTTCTTACCAGTAATACGAATATGATATGAGTTTAATATTGTAAACTTTCCCTTTTTTAATTTTAAATAGGCATATGCTTTTCTTACAGGAAGAGTCTTTTTTTTCTTTTTTGTATATCGAATTTATGCATATTTTATATATTATTCGTCATTTTTTTTATATCTAAAGAGTCGCTGAAATGTAAATGTAATTTGACCTCGGTCATCTCGTCATTGGTAGATAGTTGTTTCCACCATCTAACGCTCTCCGGTGTCCACGTTCACTGACAATCACGAGAGACAGAGGGCGAATAAGCAGGCGCATCACTTATGAGAATACTAAGGGGCACACCAACCGAATCTCGACATAAGAAGGAACTAGATCACATGAAAGAAGATTGCTTCCTTCGTATAACTTATCTACTGGCATACCAAACATCTAATCGAGCCTAGAATCCAATCTCACTCACTTATTCACTTATTCTATTTCGAGTTAGCCCTCTCCACTTGCTTTCAACTCTCGTGCGTGATAGGGTCGCGATTACCTTATAGCTAGTTATAGATCGTTGCCCATCATTCAGCGGTTTAGGAATCGTCTTTCGCTACCATGAGATGTAAGCGCAACAACGAAAGTGGTTCACATCACATACGTAATTTCTACAGTTGCTTTTGACTAGTTAAGTTAAGGCTGCTTTACCTACCTCTCCTTAACAGTCGAGCATCGCTAAAGCCCTAATGGAGAACAAGTTCTATTGTCTAGTGATCAGAATGGCTTACCTCCTGCTGGTAATTTGTCTATAATCTTACTCGATATATATTTCAGTATTCTAGACCAGGAGTTTACGCGTGCATACCCAGATTTACCATATTATCGTTTTTTTAACGAAATCTTTATCATTTTTCCGTGTAATCATCTTGAGGAAAATAATATAGAAAAGGATCTATTGGATGCTTTCTTGATGGAAGTCTCTCTGGAAGGAGATGTAAGCATTCTCACTCCTGGGAGTGGATCTACTCAATGTAGAGATGGTAAAAAGATTTGGATAAAAAAGATAGGGTTAATTAAGATTAGGAATACGGAATCATGAATCAATGACTATCTACGACTTCTTTGCTAAACCGGTAGAAGGATGGTAGCGGGCGGGGAACTTTACCAGAAGTCCTATCTATAAAGATAGATTTACTAATCTTACATCTTACTAATGCTAGATTTAAAACTATTCCATTTGACTTTTTCAAGTTCTGTTATTCCTCCTTGCCCGCAGTAGGAAAGAGTGTTCTAGTACGGATACGGACTAGAAGTACTATACTTTGAGATCCTTCCGGCTCTCGCATGTAATAGTCATAGTCCGCAGTGGTATATCCCTTTGAAACTGTAGCAAGCCCAATCTCGTATCAAGCTTTATGTGGTATAATCCCTGTCTTTCTCCAACTAGTCCATTAGTTGGTCTATAATCTCCTTCGTGCCGTCAGTAAGATTGAAATCCCTCACTCCGTTCAGAATAAAGCAATGTAATTCAGGACCTTTCCAGTCAGATAGTTCGTTTAAGCAATAGTACTTCTAAGTAGTAGCTCGCCGTCTCTATGCAGCGAGTGGAGTGCAAGGGCATAAGTAAAGCACGGACTCGGAACGAGACATGCTGCTCAAGTCAGTCCTCCTTTCCTAATCATTAAGTAAAGGATACTCTCTGACAGACACTGTTGCTCCCTGCTATCCTCTAAACAGGTCAGTCAGTAGTAGAATAGTACGATTGCCTGGCGGAGCTTCCTTTTCTTTTCTGTCAAACGCCATTCTAACAGCTTGAAAACAAGCCCTTCTTGCGAATCTGCCTCCGGAAAATCTTTCTTTTATTAGTTGCATCCTCCTGTGACTCAAAGACTAAAAGCATTTCCCTTGGTATAGATTTTGACTGATGATAGGGTTAACGAGATAATTCCTATTTATTACCGCGGAGTGGGTACTCTAATCATTCAATTCTAAACCTTGAAAATATATATTTGAGAAGGAAAAGAATAATCCCAAGAAAAAAGAAATAATAAGATAGAAATAATATAACACCAGAAAGCCACTCTTCTGACGTGTGAACAATTCGGTAAAAAACCCTAGTGAAAAACTATGTATGTATGTATTTATAGTATAGCTCATAGAGCCGGTCACCGCATTTGCTTCTTTCGTGATTAACATAGATCGGAATTCACTTTCTTAGGAAAAGGGCTTGGCATTCAAACTTCGGTAATCTTGTTTTACGTGTTCGCTAGTGATTAGCTTATATTAGACAATGCTCTTCGCTTAAGCTTGCTTTTTTCCTGAAGCGTTGAGCTGCTGCTAGAGCAGATGAGATCCTTGTATGTAACTGAACTAGGCATAGATAGAGTAGCGTTCAAGCCAACCAAATCAATCACGATGAAATTCCAATTGTTGGAACTAAAGTCAGTCACTCCCTTTTAAATTTGTGGAGTTCCACCCGTATCCCAACCTCCGATGACCAAAAAAAAAAGGTGTGTCGGCTACTCCCTCTCCCCTATTTCGAAAAGGGAGTTTGTGACTGGATCGCCTACGGACATTTGTTCTCTTATGTCATTTCATTCATAAGCACATTCGTCTTTTTTTCCCCTTTCTATAATAAGAAAGAAGGCAAGCTTCCTCCCCGGCACACTTGCTAGATCTTTGAATGAATCATCGACTTGGGACCTATTCTTTCATTTTTCTGGTGAGGGGATCTCGGTCTCACTAACAAAACTTTACGATGATACTTTCCAAGATGGGCCCTCTTTTTCTAATAGATCCACGTAGGGAATATGTCCTCCAAACGGCATGTCATTTGTTTGCTTCTACTTTTCTGGCTGACATGGTAGCCGATGATTAGCCTTTTATTTTATTTTATTTTATTTTATTTTAAGGCGGGGCATATTTGACTTTACGACTAGTATCAGTGTACGGATACCAATCTCGATGTCTTCCCCTCCCTTTGTGAGATTTTTTGAGTCTTTCAATTGACTTACGGTTTCCCTCCTGCCCCCTCTGTGCCAAGGAATAGAACATTTCTTTGATTGATAGGTCAGATAGGAAGCAGACACGCAAACCAAGTCTTTCCAGTCGGTGCGCTCATTCCGAATTTATTTGTACCGCGCAGAACTTTCACTTATATATGCTATTTTTTGCATAAGGGCCCAAGCGGAATCCTTACGACAAGTTCGCTTAGGGTGTTGCTAGCGTAGGAGGACTGCGATCGGCCTATATACTACCTTACCTGTTTTCGAGTGTGGAAGCAAGCGGTCCTTTGTTTTGTTTTGTTAAGGCTGTTCGAGTTCTATTATTGACAAGGTTCAAAGCCATAAAGAATCGATTTCAAAATAAAATGCTAGCAGATGGCGGGCCCCTTTCACTTGGGCTAATTCCCGCTTTCAAGCGTAGGCTGCGATGTGGCATAAAGATGAAGATACTAAGGTGGATTGGAACTCATGGTCAGCTTTCTTTCGTCGAGGTTACTTCTGCATTAAATCCTGGCACAGGGTTTTCGAACATCACTATATGCTAATTCTCGGAATTTAATATATTAAATAGAAGAGGGCCCATCTTATTGCTCTTGTTGGCAGTTAGTTCGATTCAGCAGTGACGAAAGGTTATCCTATTCTAATGATCCTCAATTCAAAGTCCTCAAGGGCTTGTTGGTCTTGGTTTCGATTCCAGACATGAAATTCGAGAGAAAGAGCACAGTTAAGCTTATCCATCAAGAGGTTCCGGCTAGAGCATAGACCACTGCCGTTCTACAAGGTGCATACACCAAGAAAGAAGGAGGTCGATTATCATACCCCCTTTACTTGAATTTAAAGGTGAAGAACTCCTCATTGTGATCAATTCTACTTCAGCCTCCAAAGAAGGGATCGTCCGAGTCCAAGACTACCTTATACTTTCCTGGCTTCAGGCAGCCAACCCGTTAGTCTGAATATTAGTCGAATTCAAATTCAAGACAAAAACTAGGTTCCACGTCAAAGTTTACCTGGAAGACTCTATTAGGGAATAGGTCTATTTCCCTCATCATGCCATTTCCTGTCCTGGATGAGACTCTATCTATATCTTTCACCCCCTTTTGTTTTGTTTTGTTTTGGAGACTTAAATAGTTTCTGTCTAGCTTCCCTTCTTATTTTCCTCTGTATGTAAGCGATTACTCCATAGAAGCTTGGCGTTCCAATGATATACTTCACGATTTTGATTGGCTTAATCCCAAAGCCCCGCCCGAACGGATTCTACATTTAGCATTTCATTCAATCTTTGTTTATTGGCAGTACTCAGTCTTGTAGGAGTGGAATGATTAGGCGTATTTCCTATAGGAAATACATATTTATTACTAAGACTACAATCTTTTCGACGTGAACTAGAGCATTCATCTTTGGCGGCAATAGAATTAGCAATAACAGTTAAATATACCTATCCTTGGTTGGATTATTTCTTATTTCCTATTTTCATAGGAAACTCTTATACGCAAACTCTCAGGCTTCTTTCAAGCCTTTGCTTCACTCACCGTACGAAGAGGGAAATGAAAGAAAGACCTTAGAAGAAGGGGAAAGCTGAGAATAAGGTCTCTCACTCTCTGGTTTGGCATTCAGCTTGTGTATCGAACTCAAAGGAAATAGCCAATTACCTAACCAAAGAAAGGGGAGTTGAAGGTTTATCAGTGGTAATAGAATAGCTAACTAGAGTTTTATAGACAATATTAACACTTAGACTCCTTCGCTCTTCTCCTTTTAGGAGAGTTGAATTCCACCCTTTTTTCCTCCTCTCCCAAAGTTTGTTTAATTCCATTAAACCGGACTACGAGAGGCCTTTTCTTATGGAGTAGAGCCTTTCCCTTTTAAGGCAAGGTAAGCTTATTCCATGCCATCTCTTGCTAACTGCGCATTCTATTTCTCTTTCCCCATATCAGTTGCTTCTCTTTTCTGATCCACCTATTTTTTTTTACCTGGGGAGTGCCCCGGTGTCATCCATCTAGTTGAAGTCTTCATGTAAACCCTTCTCCTCTCCTCTGCCCCTCATCTTATTAGTATTAGTAGAGCTCAAAGCCACACCCCCCAAAAAATAGGCATAGACACCTGAATAAACAAAGGCTTGACGCAGGCCCAAGCGGACTCAGCTAAAATGTCAAACGAAAAGTCATAACTAACTAACAGAATAGGAGTACTCATGAAACCTTGGATGGTCGTCAGGTATAAAAATCCGGAATCATTAGAACCGCAGGCCCGGCCTGCTGACTCTAAAGATACGAGCTCCAGCTTTGCTTGGATTTCCCAAAGAGGAGTCATCTGTATTAAGCTTCAACCACTCTGAACTAGGAGGCTTCCAACTGATCAGTCTTTCCACTCTAGGCTTTTTCTCTCCCAAGACATTTAGTTGCTCATTTAGAGAATCTGAAAAGATCTCAACCTGCCGAAAAATAAAATTCATAGGATCATGAAGTAGGTTCCAGCCTTCTTCAAAGAAAGACTTCTTCCTCCACACAAGTACCACACTGTTACTGCAAATAATCTTTAAGGTTATAAGCCAAATCCCTACTAAGCTGAGCCTTTAGATTAAAAGCAATCCCATTTAGCGGGTTCAAAGAGAAGAACTTCCCATGGCAGTCCCTATCAACAATTTTCTCCGATATCCATTGACTATAAAGGCAATTTCTAATTGCATGACAAGTAGACTCAGCTTCCCTCCCACATCTTTCAGACTCCGCTATATGACGTCTCGCTCTTTTAAAATTGGAAGCGGTCCTTGGCCCCAATCCAAACCAGGTTACGCACTCTTTGTGGAGTTTGCAAAGACCAAACAACCTATTTGCTTTTTTCCCACTCTTGACCTGCGAGATGACTTCACCGAAAAGGATCCATTAGAGGTAGCAGGCCAGTCAATCTCATCCTTCCCAGATTTTGGAGGATTCACAGTGATAGCCGCAATCTGCAGACAAGAGGAGGAGATAGGTAAGAAATGCTGGAATAATTTCCAGTGTCCCCAGCATCTCTGCCACAGTGGTTTGCCTAGCATCCAAAGGAAGAGACTTAATACTTTTTTCCATCTCCCCCACCCATTTATATTTATATTTATATTTATCAGTCCAGAACTGAACTTTTTTGCCATTTACAGGAAGGCAATTCAGACCTGCTATAACAGTTTCCATGTGATTCTTAATATCTCTCCAAGTAGAAGATTTTCTTTTCACCTGACAGCTAGTATCTAGAATATTACCACCCTTTAAATACTTAAATCTCAAAGTTTTCACCCTCTTGTTCTTTTATCATTCATTCTCCAGCAAAGCTTGGCAAGTAAAGCTCCATTGATATCCTTAGCTTTTCTCAAGCCAAGACCCCCCACACGCTATAGGTTGGCAAATTGGATCCCAATTCACCAAGTGAATTCGCCCTTTGTTCTCCGAGTCTCCCCACACAAAACCTCTATTTAAATTTAAAGGATCCAGGCAATCAGTTACTATTCCTGGCAACTCTACCGTTTGCATTGTTTAATTTGGGATCGACGAGGTCACAGATTTAGCTAAAGTCACTCTTCCCACCATAGAGAGGGTAGAGGGAAGCCATCCCGCCAGCTTTTGGTTTACTCTTGAAGTTAAGTCTCCATAAGTAGCTTTAGTAATTCTTCCATGCACCAAAGGGACCCCCAAGTATGACCTCAAATTGTTTGTAAGCGGGATATTGGTCTTTTGGCTCAAACTTATCGCAAGAGCATGACATGCTTAGAGTAGAACAACTTAGACTTTGTCACATTAAGACGTTGGCCAGAGTGGTGACAAAAAAGATCAAGACAAGACTGTATAGCCTCAATTTGAGAGAAGCTTCCGCGAACAAAAAGACATCATCAGTAAAGATCAAATGAGTGATAGGCGGACATTCTTTAGCAATCCGAACAGGTCTCCAATCCCGGTCCTGCACACTATCCATAATGATATGATTCAACTTCTCAATGAAAATGACAAAGAAATAGGGTTCAAGAGGGTTCCCCTGACGCTCACCACGGTCTTCCAAAACAAAACAAAACAAAACAAAAGGTGTAGTGTACTTTTCTGGTGGGTATTCTGATAAACAGCAGCTCGCTTGACCTTGCCCGCCACAAAGCAACTATTGCACACCGCTCTCCTTGGCCTTTTCTCATGTGCGCTGGTGATGAAGCATAGTCCCTTCCCACATTGAATATCAAATCGATATTACCGATTTCTCAATGTGAACTATGCTTAACACATAGAATTGGAGTATGTTTTCGGGGAGAATTTAGGCTTACACAAGATTTATAGGGGAAGAGTTCCCCATCTCTCTTAGCCGTTGTGTCTCTTGAAAATGCCTAGGAGAAAGGTTCCTTTTTACTTATTTATTTGTTCGTTTGGATTCCGCTTTCACATTAATATGTGAGAACCAGGGGCGTAGCGGTAATACAGAAGAGTGCTAATGCCCTATCTAGTGTGCATCTTAGGAAGAGAAGTGGGCAAGGTCAGACTCAATTCATAGGCATATTAAAGTAAAAAATTTTCATTGTTTTGCCCCGCTTAAATTAAACAAATTAGTAAGACAATCTAAAAATGCTGTTTTTTGCTTAAATTCAACTGTAATTTTATATAATATGCCTAACATATTCATATTCATATTACAGTTAATTGTTTTGTATTTTTTGTATGGTTAAACTATTAGCACCTCCGGTCAATCTTAAACTCTTGATTGCCCCGGATTCCGGGCCAGAAAATTGAGTCTCATATATCCCTTTTATCTTTTATATTCTCGGAATCGATAAAGACTGTTATTAGCTTAGAGCAGGAAGAGGTTTTCTTTCCGTCCAGCAGGTAACCTCAGGCCGCAATAAAAGCTTGATTCGAGGTACGAACGCAAAAACAAAAGCCCCTTAAGGTAATCACCCAACTCCCCTTCTCCGTCACTTGTTGTAAAGTGCTCCTTGCTTTCGTCCGATGGAATGAGTCAATGCTTAGGCTTTTTCGTGCTCGGGCCAATCAAGAAATTCTCTTCTTTCGAACGATGAGGTTCGGCATCTGCTTCACTGTGAAGAAGAAAAGAGAGAAAAACAAAGCAATGCTCCGCCCCGCTAGACGAAGCTCTCTCTTTATCATATCGAACTCCTTCCCTTGATAGCCTTGAGTTGTTGGTTACACCGCACCGGACTCTCTCTTAAGCTGCTTCTCTTCTTTGCTATCGGCCGAGGCAGGCTTTATAAGCCTGGTCGACGAGAAAGCCTGGGATGTGAATTCAGCTGCGCTCCCTTTTCGTATGAGAATTCCCAGGGTTCCAATCCATGCGCGAGACCAGCCCTCTTTTGGCTTGGACTATGTCTCCCGTGGGCTGTAGGTATTGGCAACGCCTTAAGTCGCTACACCCCGGTTTTCGATACCCCAGTGGCTCTGTAGAGATCGGGATATATTTGCTGAACCTACTGCCCTTCCACCTAAAAGGATCATAGATAGAATCCCTTTGGCTCTCCACCTGTCAACCAGAGGCCTTACAGGTATGCTAGCCTGCAGAAGGATGTCCTGGAGAAACTAGTGAATGAAATCTGGGGATCACCATTCCACATTGATTCCGAGAAGACCAGACGAAACTCCAGGAGTGGAAGGATCTGGTGGATGCTTTCATTGGTCAGCTAAGTTTGCTGTGAACAAAAAGGCATTTGCAAAGTCCCACCCTAACGATTCTCACCCTAGCCTCGGCTTCGCCTTCGGTCTAGCGGGGCGCTATACCCTATTCTCTTATTATTATTATATGCCTTCGGCTTCTTCTTAGCCTTACCTTCTCGCTACCAGCAAGAACTCATTCTAATCGTAAGATTCTTGGGGTCTGATGCTTAGCATCTTAGCATTAGCATCAGGGTGCTTTCCATACTTGCACTGCGTTCACAGTCCAAAGCTACTGATACTACTGCTTTGCGGGCAAACCGGGTACCGAGAAGGTTCTAGTACAGTGAATCCGATCAGCAGAATAGAAGAATGTAAGAGGGACTAAGAGCTGCAAAAGATCTTCTAGCTCCGGGTAATCGGTTTAGTGGGCAGTCGTCTGTCAATGCTTAACAACAGTTGAAAGCGGACTATCCATCTGCCTTGTCGCATAAGTAGCGACCTGCACGAATGGTGTAACGACTGAAGCCAAGCCACTTGGCAATGGTGATTTATATAAATAGCTAGATTATCGCGAGATGGCATCTGTAGTCAGTCTGTCATATCCTCTTCTTATGTCTATCTTTCTTAGCTTTCTTCAACAATCCTTTCTTTGAACTCTTTTTCTTTCCCTTCGCTATTCTTTGGTTTATTCTTTCCTCAATTTTCGGAGAATGAGGCGTAGTCTTATATCAATAGATCGTCGTGGCATGAAAAATTATCCTACCTACGCTACGGACTCCTCCTCCTATTGATCAGATCTCTTATCTCTTTATGCAATTTCCATTATCTGTTCTACTAAATAATTTCATCTCATCGGATAACCTTTAAGCTAATCGTCTTTTTTATTATAAGTGCCTTCTATTAAGGTCTTTGCCTATCGGGCTAGATAAACTGACCTCTCTCTGCCCTAGGCATGTTCCATTAAAGCCGTTTAGGGTAAGCCATGTCAAGACGAGACATCACCATTCCTGGATTCGGGCAATGGGACAGGTTCACCAGAAAAAAGAAAGGAATGTAATAGAATAGGCGCGTTGGCCCTATAAGATAAGAGATCGAACCTAAGAACAGAGAAAAGCAGCTGAAACCCCGAATCCCCATTCACTCGATCGACAGAAGGAAATGACCGATGGACCCCTTATTATCTTTTTTATTAGTCAACAGTCTCATCTCCAACTGAATGATCGGGCGTACTACGACTAAGAGAATAAGGGAATGGTCCCAGATCCAGATACACTACACATTCACGCCCTCCTCCGACTGCAGACGAAGATCGAGTTCGAATTGAAAGTTTCCAAGGCGGAAGACATCAACTTAGAAAGCAATCGAAGACTTAAAACCTAAGATAGAAGTTCCACGAATCACCAGTCCCGCCATACAAGACAATAATAAAAGAAAGAACATGTCCTACAACCGCATACACATACCCTCGATACAAAGCAAGAAAGAAAGCAAACTCAATCCTCGCCTCGGGATGAGCTCCTTAGCTAGTCCCAGCTAGAAGAAGTCAGCTTGCTTGCTTTCCTGGAATGGGAATGGAAACCTATTGGTTCTGCAGAGCTAAGCCGGTAAGCAATCCTCTTCATTCTGCGAGCTAGAAACAATCCTGACTTCCGGGCAATCAATCAAATAATTTCCTGGTTTTCCATTCACAGAGGGTAAGGTGCCAGTCTCATGAAAAGGCTAGCAGGCAAGCGAACCAAGCCAGTTCCTTTATTGATATTGATTGACAGAGAGCAAAGAACTAACCGGTGTTAGCAGTGTTTCCGGTCTTGCCCACTTCTCACTGTACATGCCAGTCTTTAATGCCAGGACACAAATTATTTTTAGGAAGAGTGAATAGCACTTCCCGGTCAGTTTCCTTTCTTGCTTACCGGAGAAGGAAGAGATCTTATCTTTTACTGTAAAAATAGATAAAGTGGAAAGATATGACTTGCCTAGCTCTGTGGGAAGCAGCTGCCAAAGAAGACCAACCTGTAAGCAGACTTTTCGGTAAGCATTCCTTGAGAAACTCTCGCCACCTTCAAGCTAGGTTTAGATGGAGGGAATGATTGAACATTAGTCTGAGTAAGGGAAGTCTCTCACTTTGAAAGAAGAAGCAGCTATCAGTTACTTCCTTCCCGACTGAGACTGTCACTCTCTTCTAGTGAGAGAGTGAGACTAGGACAGGTAAGTGACTGGCTACACAGACCTCTCCTTATCAAGCAATGAGCTGGGATTGGGGGATCTTAAGGCACGGAGAACCTACTGTATTTTATAGTACACTCAGGAGTACTCCTTAAAAAATGTACAGAAGGAAGGCACACTCCATTCAAGGCCCAATGCTCACTCTCCCCGCGCCCCCCTACAGGAAGTTAAGGTCAGTACTATAAGGAATATCTCAAGTTTGAGTCTTTCCCAAGCGAGTGTGGATTGACATCCATTTAGTTTAAGTCCTATCCTAAGCCTTTTTTAAGCCCTTCAAGTTCCAGCAATTTTTTTATTTTCTTTCCCCCCACCATCTAGAGTGAGAGTTTCCAGACATCTGCTAGCTTCTAGGAATGAATCGACCGGAAAGGACTCTAGCTCTGCGCGATGATAGTATAAGTTATAAGTATGGTAGAAATTGTTCTGATTGTTCAGTTCATGATTTATAAATTAAGTCTTTTTTGAAAGGCCAGTAAAAAAACACTCTTACGAGTGCATTACAGCCATTAGTCTTTCCCAGACATCCTGATCCTGTTTAGGAAAACCATCCAGTTTCATTGGTCAGTCTCGCCTCTGGAGTCCATCGTTAAGCCTTGAAGTAAGCTAAGCTTTAATCGAATACCTTCTATATGCTTGCCATAAGAGAAGAACCTTTTACCTTCCCAGCCGATCGTTTATGGTTCCTTTTAGTACTACTTCTATTGCTAGGTCAGCCAGTGAGAGGTCTGTTACAGCCCGACCAGTCTCCCTATAAGTTACGTCTTTGGGAGAAAGCTTCCATTCATTGTGCCTTTCCCTTCAGCCAGTTTCGTTCCATGTAGATTGCAGGCTAGTTTCCATTATTTCGCCATCCTATATCAAAAATGGCTCTATCCGGGTAAGCAATAAAACCAGTTCGAATGGTAGTTGCCTGCTAGCTTAGGAAAGTTTCTTACGCAAGCCAGTTAGACTAATCCTGTGAGCAGGGGAGTCCCTTCCCTTCCTAAAAGTGGATATGCGATCTTTCCTCAAAAAGGAGAGATAGAATGGGATCAAGACTCAGTCAGAATGGGAACTCCTTGCCAGTTTCCCTACTCTATCTAATCAAGAATAGAATTTGAAGTAGAATTTGAGATCAGAGCAGGACATAAGAAGAAAGCACATTGCCTGCTTTTCACTCCTAAGTCATTACTTTCGTTCGTAGACCGAAAAGTAGTAAGGTTTTTATGTGTAGTTGAGAGCGGCATCCTCGTGTGCAGCAAGGAGCGGAGGGGGCAGGTCCCCAATTCCGCTTTTTCGATCTCCGTATGTCACTGGAAAACTTGGACATGAAGGAAAGACCTTCTCCGAAAGAAGTTGCCTTTGGTTCGGTTCGTTCAATCAAAACTACTTATAAAAGGCTGTAGCCACATTTGCCTTCAAAAAAGAGTTAGCCACGTAACCATTTTTAAATTTTCTCTTAAGTCGGAACTAGAGGCAATGAATATTGGAAGGAGTAATGCGCTTTCTTTTTCACGTTGTTACGAAAACGTCTTTCTGGATTGAATATTGGTTCAGGACGGGCCTTTAATCCAGCCGTAGAGTTTGTTCTTTCTACCTCTTACCTACCTCTCGAACACATACATGCCAAGTTCCTTTTATTAATAGGACTCCCAGTTAAAACTTCCATTTTATAGCATGGGTCCGACCTTTTACTAACCTATCTATCTTTGGTAGTAGTGAGTGTAGCTTCCTTTCCATAGGGAGCTATTGATCTCTGGTCTCTGGGAAGCTCTGGTAAGCCTTAGGGAAGCAAGAACTGCTCCGGGATGTCTACTCTTCAGGAAGTGGAACTACTAATGGGAAGCTCTTGAGTCACCCTAGAGCAAGATCCACTAAGGGAAAGAACCCGCGCTTATTGAAGCTTTGATTCAAGCGGCACGATTAGACTAGGGAAAACCGTGTTTTTAGGGGACTGATAGGGCTCCTTCTCTCTTTCAATTTCAAGCATGAAAAGATCGTCTTTTTGTCGGAGAGAATCTATCTATTCTAGATACCTTACCGCTGACTTGCCTTTGAGCCTTCCTTCAGGGAGGATAGCAAGAAAGTCGAATGCCACAGGGTAATGCCTTACCGCTTTTCACCTTGCTTGGAGTTCGATCCGCCTATGAACTCTTCTTCATACGCTTACTATCTTAACTCTCTTACCGGAATGGCAAACCCTAGAAAAGAGTTCACATCCACTACAGCTTCGTCCCAAAGCTTCGATGGAGATGCCAGTGCCTATTCAAGGCTTTTCCTCTTTCCTTAGGCAGTTGCTTCGGGAGAGAAAAGAGATATTCGGCTTTCAAGCTTAGAAGAAAGAATCTTTATCCTATCCCGCATCCCTTCTACCTTACTATAAGCAATTCATCCATGCCTGCCAAAGCCGTCCATCCCAGATTTAACCGAACCTAAGGACTTTCTGAACAGCCTTGATTGAGGGAGAAAGCCCTTTCTAGGGCAGGGGTTTACACGGAATATAAGGGAGAACTTTGGCTAAAAGACTAGAAAAAGGTCTTCTATTAACCCTCAGAGAACTTCAACTCCCTTTCGGGAGAGAATTGGCTACTTTCTTCTCGTTCGATCCGTGTAGTCTAGGGCAGTAGATTCGGTATCTAAATGAATTCGCCACGCTTCCTTCATTGCTTTATTCATGTCTGGACTTCCCGAAAAAAGGAATTTCCCTACCGCTTAATAAAAGAAAGTTAGTCTTAACTAAGCATAAGTCCTTTACTTTCGAATGATTGCTAAGCCTCTTTCTTACTACTAGTGGCATTTCTTTAAGAGCGCATTCCTCCTAACTCCTAACAGCTTCTCAAGCAGCTTTTTCTGCGCATCTTCTCTTTCTTCTTCCTTCCCTAAGCCTAATCCCTAATCAAGCAAAGCCGGACGCTGTCAGGAAAGTGTTCGGTGCGGTGCGAATTCAATAGCAACTGGCATCCTTTTCTTCGTCGCTAACACTGGATATGCCGAGGTTATTCCGAACTGGGATTGACCCGGCGGGGCCACAGATGCATTGGCAAAAGTACCCGTACCTGTAAAAGCGGAAAGGGCTTATCTTAGGACAAATCCCTTTCCTCGATTCTAAACCTCTGCTCTGAATGCTGACGACCGGTAATGGCCTATCGCCTATTGAACAGAAAGCCCTTTTAGTTCATGTGCAGCCTATGCAAACAAGCCCTTATATCAAACAGGCGTCTAAGAAGTCCCTGCCCTTTCGATTGCGGATGCGAGAACATAAGTCTCACAGCTCCTTCTCGAGCAGTAAGAGCTCCTTCCGTCGTCCGATTCTATGCCTAATATACCTGCTCTTCAAGGATTAACTCTTTTGTGCATGGGTGTAGTTCTACTATGGATTCAATTCCTTCAAACAGCTTATTCGAAAACAATTCTTCCTTTAGCTGCAATGCAAGAGAGGAATTCCTTTCAAAGCCAAATCGTCCTTTTTCAAGGTAAGGAATCGGGCGCATTAAAGCAAGGGCAAAGCAGAAAGGTAAGAAATCGTTCTCCTTCTCTTTTAAAACTCAAACTCTCTTTCACTCCTGAAAGTCAGTCAATGTTGGCTGACTTTCATGGTGTTGGTTCGAAAGAAGAAGAACCAACAAGATAAAGATAGGGCGGTCTCCGCTCCTCTCTAACTAACAGGAGAAGCGGAACATGTAGCTTTTCATCCTTGCTTGATCATCCTATCAGTCATGGTAACGGATTGAATATCTCTCTTTCGGTAGCTGGTTTGACTGTTTGTGATCGAACAAAACAAAAACAAGATATATCGTAGTAAAGTAGAGCTAGACTGCATGATTGGCTTGTAGGAGAAAGATAAGAAGGATTCTAGCCAAGACGGAGATGCAAGCTTGATTTCTGTCTCTGCTATTGGATGTCATAGTGTGGCACGCACTTTATCAACTCTAATGTTACCGGGTCTGCCTTATGTGATTTGAAAAGCTTTCGAAGAAGAATTTTGAAATTCCTTATTAGGTCTTAAAACGAAAGAAGAAATAGTGTGGGATGAAAGTCCGGGCATTGATATCAAGATTTCGTAGTTAGACCGTTGATACCCTGCCTAGCTGAATAACTGACCGACGGCGGAATGGTAAGCTTCCTCGTTCACTTGCGCGGGTCGGCACTTATTTCGTATGTGATGCAACTACAATGCTTGAGAGGTCTAGTGATCGGTCTCAAAAGCAAGATGGTAATGGTCAAACAGAGGAATCGAGATAGATGTCTGTCTCTGCCTCACCGTAAGGCTTTCAGGTTGAGCTGCCATTTCTATTGGCCTGTCCTGTGCCAGTCGAGGTAAGGAGCTGATCAGGGCATTCATCTGTCGGATTAGTCTAACTCGGTCAATGCATGGATTAATGTTCTCAGTATGAGTTCTTTCTTTCTTCATTGGGTGAGTTGGGATTAGAAGAAAGTCTCCGTAGGTCCGCTACTCCCCCCTTCGTTCAATCTTAACTATGCCATGCCAAGGGTCATCGAAGAACCAACCTTTCTGCCTTTCCCCCACATCTCGAAGGGTGGCCATTAAGTTTTTTGAACAACGTTCCAGGTTCAGACAAATCCTCTCGATGAGCGGACGATAACTCCTCTGATAGAGCTCGAATGAACCATCCCCTCATGCGGATCTCACTGGAAGGTTTAAGAACATCCTGTTAATGAGTTCATCCCAACTGTATGGGACTGAAAAGCCCATGTTATTCTGCTGGGGAGCTTGACGAACATACTGAGAGGCTCGGTGCCCTTTTATTGATGAGTTTATCCCAACGCGCTGGACTGGAGTCCAGATTTTTTTTTGAGGGTGCGACAGCTTTTGCTGACACGCCTACCCGACCGTAGGGTTTCAATATTTATCATCTGTGCTTTCTTGTTTTTCTTTGCTGTGATTGATTCTCAAAACTGCTTCTAAGGCTTGCACCTGTTTCATTGTTTCAATATTCATTTGACATAACAAACATGAGGATTAAGGTGCACGTGTGATTGAACAAACGAGTTTTGCAAGGGAATTCACGATGTTTTAGATGTTGCGACAGAGCAAAAAAAAAGTAACACGATTTTATTATGCAAAAAAAACTTTCATGGAGTTTATTTGATGTTATGGTTAGGAATGTCAAAAGATACAAAGGATGTAAAGTCGAACAGTAACATAATCAAAAAATAACTTCCTTTTTCTTCCAGCGATGATACTAACGATGTATAGCGCAGCTTGTGCCAGGATTACTGTCGATTTTTCCCATGTGGTGTCGAACTTTGCCCCCATATGCTAGCTCCCAAAGACCAATGGGAGATCGAACTCGTTCTCCAGGAGATGCTTCACCGACCTCTCAAGTTTGGTCGAAGCGCTTTTTTTTTCGGGTTTTTCGACTCGGCAAGGTATCCTTTTCCCAACGCTTTAGCTCTCACCTAGACCGCCTCTTCGGGTTTTTATCCGAATGAGCTCTTGCTATTTCCCTTTATTCCTTCTTTCCTATGGGACAATTAAACGCCCTTTCCAGCTTCACCAAAATCAGATTCTTGTATCTATGTTACAGAGCTAAACTAATAGCCTGCTGAGAATGCCTCCGGAAGGAGACTCTCCCAGTCTTTCTGAAAATAAAATGGGTTGCGAAAAAGGATAAAACCGTTTTCATTAATTCAACTGATTGAGATACACGGATTTCAAGCGTAATACTTTTTCACAGCATCTGAGTTCACGGGGTTTGGTAGTTCATCTCCATCCATGTTGGTCAAAATAAGGGCACCCCCTGAAAAGGCTCTCTTAACGACGTACGGACCTTCAAAATTCGGGGTCCACTTTCCACGACGGTCGTTCTGAATAGGGATAATCTTTTTCAACACCAAATCCCCTTCTCTTCATAGTCGATTCATTAGGGTCGTCACCTTCTACCCGGAAGTATCCACCGTTTTCTTTGTCTGTTAAGCCTCACAGCTATGGGACTTCCTAAAGAAAACTGCAATCGTAGTTTATCAACCACTCACAAGACCACCGAGATCTTCGACTTAGCTCCCAAAGGTAATAATCCACCCGGCCCTTCCCCAACCTATACAAGGGGAGCAGAAGATAACGAAAGGGAGACAAAGTCCTAACTAAATCATAACACAAGCTACCCATTCCATCTATCATATCAGTCGAGTCGATCCGATTCGTTCTTATCTATAGATAACGCAAGAGAGAACTTATGACTTCGCGGATGGAGAGGGATTCGAACCCCCGGTATTCCTATCAATACTTCGGTTTTCAAGACCGACTCTTTCAACCGCTCAGACATCCATCCCCTTCGCGCTTCGCCCGCCCTATCTATCCGCGCGCTGGCAGGTAGGGGCAACTCTATGTGATTCGCTACGCTTGCTTGTTTCTATATGATAATATGCACCTTGGTTGCTGCGCTCCCTGCGGGGGCAAGAGAGTGAAGAACGAATGATCCTCCAAACGAGTGATTGAGTCCGACTCAAGCGAGTGAGTGAAAGGCGTGGCAAGAGAGCGAGTTCAACTCGCGAACGATCAGCAAGTGAAGGACCGATCCTTTTGCGCCAGTACTGTTGCGAAACTGGTACTTGGCGGCTTACGAGCAACATATAGACTAAGGCTGCCCATCACTCTCTCGCTCTTTTTTGAAGGCCTTTTCTATTTTCTTTCTAGTATGGTTCCTCCATAAGAACACTGAACGCCCAGCTTCGCAGAGCAGCTCTCTCCCCAGCCCACAGCATAGTGTGGAATCTGGATCGTTTCATCGAGCACCATTTCTTTTAGATATAAAGGTGTTCTGACTCTATTGGATTAAGTCATAACCTACGCCTTCTACTAGTATACTACTATGGAGAGACTAAGCTCTATTTCAGAGATTGGACTCTCTTACTGTGATTAGCCCCTACTAGTAAGAAGCTGTTCCCGAGCCAGGTTCCCTGGATCTACGTGTTCCTAGTAGGGCCTAAATGGATGAATGAAGAAGCGCGCCCCGGTAGACTTCAAGAGCTCTTGCTCTGCGTATCCTCCTACTTATTATTCTGAGGGTCATAAAAACATACGAACCGCCTACTCTTTAAAGCCCTACCAAACTATTTCAAAAAAATATAAGCTGCTTGCCCTCACTAATAAAAAACAGCAATCCCTCCCCTTCTGTTACCTACTTTTACTCATATCTTCGGTATACCTCAATACAAGCACAGGAAAGGATTATTCAATCAAAACCGGGCTATCGCCCTATTCTCTCTCAATTGCCTATCCTTTATAGATGAGGGGGAGTACCTTAGCAGTAGCTTCCAACACTTAAGATTGACCTCCTCAAGTGCTAGATATGAATGTTTTATGAATTTCATACGGGACTACCGCTTACGCCCCTAAAGTTCACTTCTGACTTACCAAAGAAGTTTACTAAAGAAACTGACCTAAGCATAGCTCTCTCTCTCAAATACAAATGCCAAGAAAGAGATTCCTTGGATAAGTGGAAAAATGCCTTTCATTTCTCTTTTAAGGCGTTTGTCCTACTTATAGTATCAGTCCTCCAGCCTATCGAAATTCGTGTTTTTATTAACCAACAACACATGCACTTTGTTGGCACTAAAAAAAAAGGTTATTCAATCCACTAGTGCAACTGAAGGTGCGTAGCCTCTTCTGAACCGAAACAAGAAAGAGCTCATAACCACTGCTTGTGAACAGCTCTCCTCAACTGAAGGCGCACCTACTGTTACTAGAAGTCTAGTCTCTTTCAGGTCCAGTTTCGATCTCGAACTAACGGCCGGAAGAGAGATTCTTCAGAAAACCCGATTTCCTGTCCTGTCTTAAGAACCTGACTCAAAAGAGAAAAGAAGACCGGACTAAAAGAGATATCACTTTCGACGATTGAACTGCACTTTATCCAGATTGGAACTGGATTTGAACGTTTTTGGATCCTGTTTAGAGCCGGCTTTCACTCCACTTTCCGGAATCCTTGCTCCTGGCTTATATTCACATAGGCCACTCATAAGAATAAGACGTTCAACTCCCACGTATAATTGAGAGACTCAGAATATCAGTGCCTTGGGTAAATGCCTACCTTCGGGAGAATCTTACCGAACGAGTTTCAAACCTGTCCTCTTCGCTTCCCAAGATATTTAGGGAAAAGGGCCTTGTCGGCCACCGCTTGCTGACGATGGAACGCATCGTCAATTAAAAGTCCTCGCGTTGGACAACGTTGGAAAGGTAGGTGTTCGGCATGTCCCTTGCTTGCGAACTTATTGTTGAGGGCGGGTAGCTTTGGAGATCCCATTCCTCACGTTTACCGTTGTCCCCAGACTTCACTCTTTCAACACTTGTATACTTTCTAAATAGTCAGGCGTGCCCCTGTCTCTGTCTCTAACAAGTGTGTGTGATCCACCGATTGATTTACTTAGTGACTCTTTCTTACCGCTGGAGTCCCCATCTCTTAAAGCCAACTCAGACTTCCGATCCATCCCTTGTTTTTGCCGATTGAAGAAAGCCAACTAGGGTCTCATCAAACAAGCGAGAAAAGGCCCTTTCTATGTTATGTTATTAGTAACCTGCAAGAAAACTAAAGCGCTAACGAGCAACGGCTTTCGCGCAGCTCAATCCGTTGCTTGTTGCTTTCGAGCCGGAGGGTAGTCAAGTAGTCCGTGAAGGTTAAATCACACTTGTGTTAAGCAAGCAGAGTAGTCAAGCCAGAGAGGCAAAAAAAGCAAGAAGCGGTTTTCGTTCGATCGACAAAATAAATCGTACTTTCACTGCTGTGGACCGGCTTTCATAAAGCACCTTTGGGCAGCAGCTACTATTGGGATCCAATTCCGAGATCAATTCGACAATGAAACTCTTCAAGCAATGATCTTATCTATGTCATTTCTCTTGATGCGATACAAAAGACGACTTTCGAGAGTCACTTAGCCCCTTGACCTCTTCTCTCAAAAAAGACGCTGTGTGGGCAAGTCGATCAAAGTCAGAGCGGGGAGGGAATGTTTACAGTTGTTGTAGTACGACTTTGAATTTCCTGTTCGGTCTTTCAAGTTGTAGTCAGCTGCGGGCTAAGAAGCCTCGTAGTCAGACTTAACATTGATTGAAGCAGCTGTTGGAGAGAAGGCACCAGTCAGACCTGCAAGCACCAGGTAGTACGCAGCGGCAGTTTTCAATCATACAATGTGTACTCGTAGTCTGACTTTTAGTGGTAGTCAGCTGTCCTCGTTCTCCTCTTTTCATTGCCCTATTGAGTAAGGGTCGGTGTTTGCAAAAATGTCGAGCCGACGGGGTCAGGTACCAGTAGTGACAATGGCAAAGGGGGGGAGCTGGACACTAGTTGTGCTAGTGGAATGACCCAACTAGACCTAGTCAGCCCGAACCGTTTTGCGGTTCTAGAGGACCCTGAACAAGAAGAGGCAAAGATGCCAGATCTGGACACTGCGGAACCGGAAGAGATTGCTCAGGATGAGTGTCTGGGTAACAAAGCCGAGAAGGGTGTAGTCAAGGTGCGAGTTTAACGAGCGAGGAGAGTGATTTGGCCCATAGAAGCGAGGATCTGGAAGAGAGGGTTGATACTGGGTCAACTATGGCAGTGACTGAGGGGGACTTGTTCTGTGATAAACAAATGACTCCAAACAAGAACCTCAGGGCAGCCAATCCTAAGAAAAGAGGTGAACCTGAGAAGAGCAGTAAAAGTAAGCATTCAGGTGATGGTGCTATGACCTTAAAGGTGGAAGATCCTCCCCTGGTTCTAACCACCCTGAATGAAGAGTGGGCGAACAAAATGCAGAACATATCAGAGATGTTGAAAAGAGGGGGGAAGGGGAAAGTCAAAGCCAAAGAACAAAAGACAAATAAGGGCTGCACAAGACGAAAAACCAGAGGCAGCGCTAAGGTGCGAGGGGAATGTGAAAACAACAATAGTTCCACATGAAGGTCCAACTATGGAATGGAAGAAGGATCGGTAAAGTCGAGAAGCAGAGAGAGGCCAAAGATTATATAAGAGCGCAAGAGGCAGATTTGATTGGCTTGGTTGACGGCTGGCGAGCTTAGCTTAGAGAAAAGGTTAATTCTAGTTCCTTTCGGGCAGCGCGAGTGGAAAGCCCTACAAAGTAAGCCCTCAAAGTCTTTAAGTTAAGGAAGCCGAGTTGAACAGAAGATAGAGTTTCAGTTCCAGTGAAAGCCCCTACTCCCATAAAGTTGGAAAGTGAAGTTCAAGTGCTGAAGTCAAAGAGAAGTTTCTTATTTCTGTGACCGCGAGTTGCAATAAGTACTTTAAAGCTCAACAAGGAAAAATACAACCTTGCTAAAGCAGATCAGGAAAAAACCTTATTCCGGGCGTGAGCCATAGCACAGGGACTCTCGGTTGGTCGTAGAAATGAAAGAGTTAACAGTTTTCGCTAGTGAAGCTTTAAGAGATAGGGCAAGTAGTCTACGACTATCCTTGCTTTGTTGCCGGCTTTCATAGTCAAAAAAAGAAGTCGCTTTCCCCCTTCCTTTAGGGATGAATTCCCTAATGCCGATCTGGCCTGGGAGGATAAAGGCAGGAAGTGGGATGAGAAGTGTCAGCAAGCGTTCGAGCAGATCAAAGAATGTTTGATGAACCCGCCTGTTTTTGTTTTGGTCCCGACGCGACCAGGAAAGCCTCTGTTACTGTACTTGTCTGTTATAGAAGCGGCAATGGGCTGTATGTTAGCACAGATGGATGACGAGGGAATCGAGAGGGCTGTTTACTATTTAAGTTAAGTAAGAGGATGTTGGCTTATGAGGAGAATTCTTCTGCGATTGAGAAGACTTGCTTGGCATTGGTATGGGTTACGAAGAAGTTACGTCATTACATGCTAGCTTACCAGGTTATCATTATCTCTAGGATGGATCCGTTGAAGTACTTCGATCCAATCAATCGATCGATCAAGAGGCTAATCTCTTTTGTTTAGGCCAGTAGCTAAAAAAAAGTCCTCGCTTTCTCTTGAACAAGGGAAGGACAGCATAGCATTAGCTTCAATTGAACAAGCTCAACCTTGAAAAAGAAAGGGGGTAGGCCGAAGAACCGTTGAACGCTTCAACTTGGCCACTGAAGAAGGCGAAGGCTGGGCAAGAGACTGGGCCAACTTACTGCCATGCCATGGTTGAAGCTTTAAGCTCTATAGACGGAACTCTTTTTTAGGTATTAGAGGAGAGAGGACACCACTCAGCACCCCACGGAGCGGTAAGGTTCAATGCCTAACAAAAACAAACGGCCAAAAGAAAAAAAAAATGTATGGCTGAGAGGAGAAGAAAAAGAACGCATGCATGGAGTCTGTCGGAAATTATAAAATCTATGAAAAGACATCTAAGGCTAAGAAAGAATTCAAGAAAGTTCATTACTGAGAGAAGTGGTGATCTCGTCTTGCTTGCTGGGAGAGAGGAAGCTTCCGGACCACCTTTTTCAGCCAGATAGCGAGCGATCACTCAGCAATGAACACTAACTGAAAGCGGCCGAGAATGAGTACCTATCCCTTACGGGAATCGAACCCGTGTCTTCGACATGAAAAGACGATGTCCTAACCACTGGACGAAAGGGACCAAAAAGCCATTCTTCATATACCTCAGCTCCGAGAATAGAAGTGGTTCGTTTTCTTTCTATACGCAATTCACGATTTCGTTTGTGTTCATGTTGGCGATTTCTGATGTGAATTCGGCGGGTCGTCCCCCCTTCCTACGGGTTCCCCCACCTACCCAGTGATACACCAACCACGCTCCTTTCCTTTCTCCGATCATAAAGTCCCCTGATCTCTTTCTTTGTCTTTCATCCCCCCCTGAACAGAATAAGTAAGGCCCCGTTCTTTCTAATTCAAAAAAAAAAAAAAAATAGGGGCGGGGCGAAGCGCCCGTTTGAAGTGTCGAAGGCCTATGCTAAAGTAAGAAAGAAAGTACGTTAAGGTTACGAAGTCACTTTTTCGAACTATAAAGAAAGGGAGGCTAAGGGCTTACTTTGTAAGGTCAGCTGATTAAGAAAAGCTTAGGTTATGAAATCGCTTAGCCGTTAATTAATTAATTAAGTAGTAGTGAGGCGTCAGTACGGAGTTGCGTCAGCTGTAGATATAGACTAGGCTAAGGGACGGACTTCATCTCTTCTATTCTCTTTACTTACACCTTAAACTTCCGCTGAGTCTAACGAGGCTCGGGTGCGGAGCCTTCCACTGTGGACCGAGACTACGCAAAGGTAGAACACCATAGAAACTTCGCTGACTTTATCATAAACCTTGATTTCGCTACGCTCAATAAGAATCCAGAATAGCGGAAATCGGTTCGTGTTCCGCTTCCAAAGTAAGTCGTCTTTGCCCAAGTGTGAACTGCAGACGACTCTCCAGTGATTCCATTCCTTCTTTCTTGACTTCTGGGTCAACCCAACCCGCATGGGAAGAAGAGGGTCAGCCAAACAGCGGGCAGCTCCATTTTTTACATTTGCTGAGGCAGACCAATTAGGCATTTTAGAAAAGGGAAGGGAACTTCTCACCGAAGGGGGCAGTAGGAATGAAGGAGGCGGGAAGCTACCGCTTCTAGAATGCAAGCTTATCCTTTACTTTTTTTTTAGAGCTATTGAAATAATAAAAAAAAAATTGTTGGATGAAGTAATCGGAGTGACAAATGGTTACGGTTGCGGAAACCGGAGAAAGTCGGGAACCGTCGGTTACCTTTTGAATCAAAGTAGCGACAAGCCGAGTACTACGGGGGAAGCAAAGCTTCGTAGACAGCTTCGCTTCCTCGTCGCTTCTTTCTGGCGACTAGCTTCTCAAGTGGGTGGCTTGGTAAGCAACAAGCTACCTTCAGCATCGGTAAAATCCCTATCAATAAATAATAGGCCGGAATGGTGGGGAAGGAGGCCCCCCCTACTTCAATGGAAAGGGGGGAATCGCCGTTTCACAGCCGTTCCTCTACAACTACCTTTCGCCCAACATGATCACAAACGAAGACAGAGAATTGCGTAGATAGGAGGACGAAACGCCCACTTGTCCTGATCGGAACGATTGAAGAAAGAAAGAGAATGGTGGCCCCTTTCGCCCAGGGGACATCGTCGGAGAACAATGTCGGGGACAGGGTGAGAACCTTCCGTTGGTTACGCCCTTTAAGTGTTGGTTCTTCCATATTTAGATATGGAGATAGATCCAGAGATAGAGATCTATATCTAAATATCGATAGATGGATATATTGAGAAATGGATATTGATCTGGTTTCAAGATCTATGAACAAGAGAGATCCCTAAATATCCATTTGAAAAAAGAGATGAATAAATAGATAGGGCGGAGCCAGCTGAAGGAAGGTCGCGTTAGCGCCCCTGCAATCTTTCTAAAGTAAGAAGCGCGAAACTTGACTTTGAGAAAGAAGGGCCTTCTATTAGAATATTAGTAAAGGCGCGTTAGCCTATCTAAAGGGGCTTCTTCAAATATCCCATAAAAAAAAACAGGGGCTTCTCAAAGCTTGTAGTTTAGGGGTGCGTAGGTTTGGAACCCTATACAAGGGGCTAGCGCGCAATGGCTTTCTCTGAGAGGGGCTACCTTCTTCAAGCTTCGCTTGCTGCTTTTCATTTTGATAGGAGTAGTAGGTGCTTGCTGCTCGCTTGCTGTCTACTAAACGAGCCTTCACTGCCCGCCCGGCCCCGTTTCTTTAATCTTAAGTAAAGTGAAGTCAAATCAATGAAGTGAACAGCCCAACCTCTTTGTTTGAAGCTTTTCCAGAATGTTACTTGTTGAAGCTTTGCTTCCCCTAATTCCAAAGCACAACAATAGACTTGCAACTATAGTATAGGAAAAAGCTTCTCTTTGATAGCGGTCATAGGGGGGTTCAGAAAGGATCTGATCGTAGATAGAGACTGAAACCGGGGGTAGGGGCGGATGTAGCCAAGTGGATCAAGGCAGTGGATTGTGAATCCACCACGCGCGGGTTCAATCCCCGTCGTTCGCCCATCAATAAATGGACCATTTGTTACGGAGACACAAGACAAACCTAGAAAGCATTTTTTCTGCAATTCATCTCTTGGCTTTCAAACGCATCCAAGCAATTGGTATCCGATTAAAACATAGAAAGCATAGATTCGCGTCGCCTACTTGCTGAAAGCACAAATGGAATGGCTGATCATTTCTTGTATGAAGTTTTTAAGACCTCACTAATCAGCCTTACACTTTTTAGTTCATAATGAATGAAATGAACCCCCAGATGAAGAGAAAATCTCCCCTCCCTTTTACTAAACCATGGGGAGCCCCGAGTAGTTTACCGGGCAAATTTAGTTGTCGTGACGATATCTTTCTTAGTGGAAGATCGGAAAAGACTTCTCTTCATCACGAGACTGATCGGATCTGCCGTAGACGCCCGAGACCTCCACAAGGCAGGCTAAAAGAGTAAGAGGACAACAAGAGCAAAGAGTTATGCTTTCATTTCTTTGTTGAGATTTCAATTCGGCACTCGGTTCCTTCGTCTTAAGTAAAGTGAAGTTTACTTTTTCGATTTTGAATTCTTAGTCGAGCTGATGGCGAGATCGATTTTTTGGTCGAGGTTCAAGAGAAAAGAGAGGAACCACCGCCCAATGGTGCTTTTACGAAAGTACGGTCGCCGGTGGCTAATACCTTCTCGACACTATCGAACCCGAAATCCACTCTCAATCGCTCTTTTTAGTGGGGAGGAATTCTTTTCGTATCCTGGACTTAAGGAAGGCAAAAAAAAAGTGCCCTATCTGCCTTGTTGTGATAGGGGGTGTTTGTTTTCAAGTCAAGCTCCGTATCCCTACCTCTTTTTAGGTTGGCATAACAAAGAAAGAGAGTGCCAAGAAACAACACATACCCATCACTTTTGGAAGGTTCGGAATCGTCAGGGAGCCCTTATAGACGTAAAGACTTTACTTCACTGAACCGGCACTACTATTTGTCGGCTCCTACCACTCGTCCCTCGTCTGCTTGTCGAGTGCGTCCTCGGCCCTTGCTCGTCTCTAGTAGCCGATCGAGTTTCTTCGCCCCTCTCCCGCTTATTGATTAGGGTGAGTCACTCAAGTCCCTTGTCACTCGACTCTCTTTTACGAAAATCCCGGGGTTATGCGTTTTTCGGAAACTAAAGTCGCTCGTCAAGCTAAAAACAGAGGAGTTCCCTCACTACGAAAGGTGTCCCATGGACGGACGAGTTTCTAAACTACGAAAGATATGGAGCGGATGGCGTACTGATAGATCTCCTATTCGTTCTGGATCCAGCTGAAAAAGCCCTTTTTATATTAGTAAAGCGCTAACGCGCCCCTTATTGAAAACTAAAGTAAAGCCGAGAAACTTGACTTTCAGAAAGCAACAGCAACCTATCTTACTAATAATAATGAAGGGGCTTGGCTCGAAAGGTTTACTAGAGCAAGGGTTGATCGAGCTTCCCGAAACTAAGAAACCGGATGAGGTGGGACGAGTAGGAGATCAAAAAGACTTCAAATTCCATCGGGTTAATAGTCATCCGATAGACGATTGTTGGATTCTTAAAGATCAGATCCAAAAGTCATTAAATGATGGTGTCATTGAAATAGACCCTCCTAAGCAACCTGTGGTCACCTCAAATCCGGTATTTGTAATAGTTGGAGATATTCTTTGCCCGATAGCTGAGATCTCGCCAAGCATAGCCTATTCTAGTTCTAGCACCGGAAGAGCCATTTCAGAGGCTCAAAATATTATGAAAAATATATTCAAGGAGAACGGAGCACTCGTGTTAGCCGGGAAGCGCCAACGACGATTGATTGCTATGCAGGCGGCCCTTGAGACGAGGTTATATCAAAAAGAAAAGAATAAGCATCGTCAGAACGATCCGAAGAAAATAGGCAGGGGGCAAAGACCAAAGAAAGAGCAAAGGAACTCAGACTCACCTAGTGAGTATATGGATTTCGTGTCTAAGTTACTGATGATTCCGTAGAACTTGTGACAAAGGAAGCAATGGGGGAATTGCCTTAAGAAGTTGACAATAAAGAGGTGGTGCCTTTATAGAGGAGGGTAGCTAAGGGTGTGGATGAAAAATGAGAGATAGACAGGCCACTTCATCTCAGGATACATCCAACGATGCACAAGAATCAGATTCCGACCAACTCTTGAACTCCAGAGACCCAAACAAGGCCTGCTTTTCCTCTCTTTAAGTACGGTTACCTATTTTCTTATTGGGTTAACAATCTTATCCACCAGGATATTTAATTCCCGGTACGACGGAGAAGGAAAGCCATACGAACATTTGGTACTCTTCCTTCAAAGATGTGGAGATAGAGCCAGAAGTGAGGCTTTGTGCCTTCGTCAATTTCCATTATCATTGACAGGTGCTGCTCTTACATGCATGGCTAACGCCATAAAACCATTCCTACTTGGGATGCTATGGTCACAGCATTTCTAAGAAGATTCTTCTATAGATATTTTTTAGAAGGGAACCACGGAAGAATTCAGATTAGAAATGTTGAATACATCGAAAATGGTCAGGAAGAAGAAGAGCTCTTAGGGATAGAAAGGGACAAAGGGAAGATGAAGTCAATAAGCCTGAAGATGCTGAAAACCAAGATGAATTTGACGAAGTCTCCATTTGCTATTCTTTTGTTGAGAAATTTTTGTTGATTCCACAAGCCTTGAAAGTCCCACTTATGTTGAATTCGAAACACATAGCTCCTTATCCAGAATGGATGGAACATGTCCCATATCCCCCTGAATGAATACCAAATCCCTAACTTTTTTCCGGTTTAATGCCGGAGATGACGCATTGGCTTATATTTGGTCTATTTTCAACAAGAGTGTGGGGTAAGAGCTGCTGTCGAGGCTCTCTGTTGCAAACAATTTTGTTACTCGCTTATGGGAAGAACCCTTATTTGGTATGATAACTTCGCCTGGGGATCCATACCGACATGGGGAGCTATGGTGGTAGCTTTTCTAAAAGAGTTCGGAGCAAGAAAGCCCCCTCAAGGATGGAATATTCCAAATCATGAATGGAGTGATTCCGATGATGATTGGGACTTCCAATCTGAACAACACCGACGGTTCTCATACTTCTTCAGTCTCAGGGGATGTGGAGAGTGCAGCATTTGACGGCCGGACCTATAAAGTTGATGAATTTTTTTAAGGTAGAGTCTAGTCTTATCATGCCAGATGGTTCAGATTTCTTTATAACCCAAGTAAACCAGACGGAGTTACGATCTGGCAAGAAATTACCTCCCGTTCCGAATTATGGTAAAAATCTTGTGCAAGAGTTGTCTCAGTCTAAGAATAGATCATCCCCAAATCCTGAAAGTCCCGTCCAGGATCATGGTCTATCGCAAAATCAAAACCCTGGGGGGCATCCCTATAGACCGAAGTGCTGGGGGCATCCTATAGAGCCAAAACGCAGTTACCCAACGAGGGAGACCACGAATGCTTGCTGGTCAAACATTAGCGGCTAATGGACAACATGTTCGCTATGACATATTAGCTCATCTCAAAAAGATTCCTGCACTTCTCAGCGTATACGATGCATTGAAGATGTCTGCAGAACGTTGGATGTGCCTAGTATACGCATTAACGAACCCAGAGGAGTTTTTTTTGAAGTTAACCAAGTTGAGATGAGAAGTAGTGAACCAACTTTTTCCGAGTGTTTGGCTTTGATCACGTTTACGGACGATTACTTGCAACCAGGACTCATGTTGCATAACAGGCCTTTGTTCATTTCAGGATACCTTAATGGATTGGAAATAACAAGAATCATGATAGATGGGGGATCGGCTGTTAATCTCCTACCTTTTAGAATGCTAAAACGTCTCGGGATTGCTATTCATCGATTGGCCCCAAACAATCTACTTATCCAAGGATTTAACAAAAGTAGGCAGAGGTCTCCGGGCATTGTACGGTTTGAATTAAAGATCGAGGAGTGGTACAATTTTTCCTTTATGTCATTGATGCGGAAACATCAAACAATGTTCTACTTGGGCGGCCTTGGATGCATGATAATTGTGTCGTCCCTTCTACCTATCACCAATGTTTCAAGTAAACCAAAGGTGGTGAGCAGAAGAGGGTGAAAGCAGATGCGAATCCTTTTTGCGAAGCAAAAGCGCATTACGCATCTGCTAAATATTTTTTTTCCGAAGATGAAATAAATGCTACAAAGCTCAAAGAGAAAGAGATTTCGACCTCAGACGACAAATCGACCCCTATGATGCCATCAGAAGAGAGGCTATGAAATAGGTGAAGAAGTTCGAAAAGTTGAAGATTAAGCAAAAAACTCCTGATACGAAGAAGGCCCCCAAAAAGCCTGCTTTCCGTTTCGTCCCAAAAAGTCACAGGAAGGATGGTGAGCCAGCCCTTATGCCAATTCAAGATGAGAGTTCCACTTCGCTTTAAAGGATAGGGGGGGATATCTGAGTCGATAGGGCCATATTCAAAAGGGAGATAAGTGGATTGAGCGTACTTTAATGCAAAAAAATAAAAAGAACTTCAAAAATTCCTCATCCCCCCGAAACATGATCATCATCCTAAAACCATCCGGATGCATCACTTGGAAATGCTTGGGCCAAAACCAAGAGCTAAAGGAGATGGGAAGTTAGCTGACACAAAGGAGCTTTACTAATAGAAAGGGGCTTAAGATATACGATTCGAAAGCTCTTCGAATGATGCAAGCAATGGGATACTCAATTGAGGAAGCCCAAGGGTTGTACAATGGAAGAGGAATGTTAGCACCGTTTGACGCCATGTATTCTCCAGCACAAAAGAGAGCTCTCTTTGAAGATCCAGAATGCGGAAAGGTCTTTAGGCGGCCGGGCTTAGGGTGTGACGAGAAGGTTGAGGTACCCGAGCAAGATAGTCACATGTTCGAAGATGATAAAAAAGTCTTCCACATTTCTGAGGAACATGATTCTGATGAGGATGACGAAGTTAAGAAAGAAAAGGAAAAAGAACTAGAGCTATTTGAACAGCACGAACAACTTTGACTCGTCTCACCAGCTACTGGATAAGCAGTCAAAGAAACTACTTCTACTTGAATTTAAATAAACAGGATTTTGTTTCAATTCAATGCATCCGGCGTTGAGGAAGAGGAATAGGATCAGTCTTTTGTGAAAGTGCCCCACCCACAGTCTGACCAAGAAAACCTCCTTTCTCGATTCCGATCTCAGCCCTAAACATCGTATCGATCGTTTAGCGGCCTTCAAACGGCCTATCCGTTGCCTTTTGATTCAGAGGCTCATCAGATCTATTTTTCTACGCGCCCCAACTCTCGTAAACTCGGATTACCCGCCCCACTTGGCTGAATTTACATTCCGACTTCTTATAGTCCAAGTAAAGGATGAGGGGTGCCCTAAATGTGTGCGGTAGCACTCCTTATTTCCAGAAAATAGAAGTAGAATGAAAAGAGGCGCAAGCTTGTAATCTTCGATTTTCCGCCTTTGAAATGAACTTTTGCTCTTGTTTGATGTGACAACTCAGAAAAGCTCTTTGCCTAAGGTTTCCGTAACTAAAAAGGGGCAATCCAGAAGGAAAATGACAGAAAATTACAATAGCTAAGAAAAAGATAAATGACTCTTAACTTAGCAAAAATGTAAAGCTCTTCCGACCTGGGCAATGATTCAGTGATCTCAGGGCGTCTATCTGCAGGAAAAGCATCTACTTCGGCCGAATCGACTAGATTGACTCTTTTAGGGGATGAACGGACCACAGGATGAACTTGTTCGTTCACTGCGACGAAAGGGTTCCCTTTCTTCTTCTTCTTTAGAGCCGCGATCTCAACGATATGGTCCCTAGTGTATCTCCCCCAAACCTCTCTTATTTCCCTGTCCTCCGAAGTGAAAAAGTAACAAAGTTGTCCCCAGCTCTATCTCTTGTTTTGGTTTTCTGCCCTTTACTAATAGCTATTAGTAAAGCAATGACCAGTTTCTTTCTTTCAAGACCTCCAATCCGAATCCGAACAGACCTATTAGTCAGTCTATCTTTGGAAGAATCTACATTTGAAGGCCTGGGTGAAGCATTCCGGAAAATGAAATAAACATACCACTGGGAATACCCCTATCGTAGATCAGAATCATATGGTTAAGGTCCCGGCACTCAAGACCGTACGGCTAGTGAGACTTATGAATAGGTTAGCTCGACTTATCATCCGAAAAGAGTGAAGAGAGGAACCTTCGGAGCTCCTCTTCTATCGTATCGATTGAGCGGTTTATATCTTCTATCATCTCCGTAGAGGGTTCAGTCTCCACTATTTTCAGTCCGTATTGATCTCTCTTTTACCTACGTCTGTAGCAGATCTCAAGGGCATGGCGGCAAAGGAATAAAACCTCTCTTTTACGCCTGTTCTGTGATTACCCTTAGTAGAGTAGTCCCATCAGAAAGAGGTGAGGGTTGTAAAGTCTATCTACCAGTACTAGACTAAGACTGAAAGCAGATCTTCAAAAAGCGGATCCGAAAGAGGAACTTAATACCCGCACGTGCGTACTTTTTTAGAGTAGCGGGAAAGGAGGAACAAATACGGGTTCTGCAGCCCATACCTCACCGATTCGGGTTCGAGTACCAGATGAGACAGCAGCTCGGAAAACTACATGCATCCGGCCAAGGAACCAAAATTGAAGTAGAAAGGGCTCGCCCTGTTGGGGAGCTGAACCAAGACTTTGTAGAGGTTGTTTCACATCAAAGAAAAAAAGAGAAAATTCCATTTCTTGTTCAGCGATTGGCTAATTGCTAACTACTGAATGAACTCGTACAATGAATGAAAGCTCTCCCTCTGTTGAGAAAGGGCCAAGCTGCTCTCAAGATGCTTCTTTTCTTTGAAACCACAAATGAAAGGAATCAGATCAGTAGCAAATACAGAGGCTATTACGGAAACTACTATATATATTCTCTTCTTTTTGTTTTTCGCCTTAAAGAACACCACACGCGCAAGTCGGCCCAAGACTGAGTTCAATCCTCTCCTTTCGGCCCAACATAAAGCTAGCCTATAACAACTCTTCCTTGGACTTGGCCCTAGGGTGACTTCATATCAAATAGGTCTTTCCCCTGCTGTATCCCACAAGCCTTCCCAACAGTCGGTTGCCCTCCGTTCGCTGTCTCTTTCCCAATAGTCTCTGCTAAGCCGCTACCCACTCCAGAGAAAGATTCGAGAGGGGTCGACGAAGTTGACTGAGCCGATAGACGCTTTTTCGCAGTTAGTTACACCAACCCTTTTCTTATTCTATATGAGGATGTTGAAAGTCACATTCTGCATACATCAAATTGGCCATAGAAAGAGCTTTTCTCCTAAAGTAAGTAGAATCCTTAGTCGGATCAGTTTGCCCCAGAGACAGGGGCAGATTCAGTCACGAGCAGCCCCTACCCGATGGTAGCCTACTCGTCCATAATAAGGGGTGGTAGTTCCCCTAACTCAGTGAGATCCGGGATCAGAGTTTCAGTCGGTCGTAGCCGAAGCTAACTTCCACCCTTTCCTTTCATGCTCTTTCTCACGGGAAGTGGAATCTGGCCAATAAAAGAAGCCTTTGTCTTTTCCGGGAACATCTTTCTCCTCACTAAGTGGCTGCACACACCAGTCTTACAGATAGAGTCAAGCACGAGACGGGTACGTACTTGTTCTTTTCAGCATGTGCTAGCAAAAGGCTATCTGCGGTGGAATTCGTTGTTTTGCTGGTCGGCTGAGGAAAAGGCAAATGTTATTTGTAGGGATAGACAAGGCATGATTTTCGTCTTGATGAAGTGTAGAACGGGGTTGTCTTTCCATTGAGCCGGGGAGACAATCCACAGCGTAGTCAGTGTCCATTATTGGAGCACGACCTAGTCTGCTAGTCGCCTTAAACCACCCGAAGGAAGCTACTATACGGTCTCTTTTAAGCAGCCTAGGCAGAAGACTATGTGGGGAGTTTCCCGAGACGCTATTCCGAAAGCAATAGAGTAAGGCTCGTACCATTTACAAACTCATTCGAGAAATAAAGAAAAAAGAAGTCTCCTTATTAGCTTCATAAAGTAGACGTCCTTCTTGTAACAGGAAAGTCAAGAAAAAGGGTATGTCCTTTGTACTTTAGGTTGGAATACTGCCTTCGGTATTTAAAGATAAAAGGAAAAGTATTCGCGAATGGTTCTTTTTAAGGTTGGGTTAGGTACCGGGTATAGAGGGCAGCGTGGAGATTGCATCTTTCTTTCGGGAGTTGGGTCTGGAAATAGGGGATAGGAAAAAGAGTGTTCCTTTTTTCGACCTATTCTTCCCGAGTGATTTTCGAAATGTAGAGATTACACGCCGCCCCGAGAACTCTCTTTGTGTTGAGAGAGATTTCCGGGGTTGTTCTTCCTATCATTCCAATAAAAAAAGCAGCCAAGCATTCCTTTCGAGCGGATGTCCGGATTTCTCTAATACAGACAGCCAGGAGACCTAGCCCCCGGAGGAGATACCAGAGCAGAGGGAGGGCCCCAACCTTGCTGATGGCTTGTGTCATTGGGCGGGGGAAGGCAATGTCTCCTCATGTCGAGAGTTAGTGGGGGTCTTATGGATACGTTGAGGTTTTGCTCTTATCCTCTATTTTCGACTCTGGTTTTAGAGGAAGAAAGGGGGCAGCTAAAAAAAGAGCTAGGAAAGATAACTAGTCCGGAAAACCTATTCCCCTAGACTCCCGTCTCGGACATTAACCCTTAGGGCAAGAAGTTCCTTAACAACCCTCGAACACTGTCTTGCTAAGACCGGATATGCCGAATCTGAGCTGAGAGATGCTAGGTCTCGTCTAAGCCCTTGCCCCTCTAGAGATGAATGTGAAACCTCTTCTTTTGATTCACTTGCAGCATCTAGCCTTTGAAACCAATTACCATGTGATGTAATATCAATCCCATAAGCTCGGATTTATGGTTAAGAAGTTCCTTGACTTACTATGAATCGCATCTCTCAAGTGAGAAGGATATGATATATATTGGGCATTGCCTTCCCTTACTTACTAAGTAGGCAATCAATCAGTCCAGCCTTTTCTGATTCACGTGGCAAAGAAGCCCATCTAAGAGCCTATGAATGTGCAACTGACTAGGGCCAAATATAAAGAAATGGGGCTATTTCTATTCCGAGTTGGCCATTTTATTCTTGTCCGAAAGTCAGTGCCCCAGCTGAGTCAATAGCTGCCTAAGAGCCTGTGTCTAGCCAACCGGTGGAGACCCAAGCAGCAAGAACAAGAGGGCATTTTCGAACAAGAACAGTAGCGAGAAGTTGCCTAGCCTTGCTAACGGTTTTCAACCTTTATACCTCACTCAGGGCATAGCTCGAATCTAAAAAAGTTTTTGAAAGTGTTCAGAAATCGTCTGTGAACAAATCGGCTCTTGCAAGAGAAGACAGATCCATAGGCAGCAAAAGAAGACTTGAAGCGGTTGGCATGAGCTATTGAAGATGTCTTTAAAGGTGCTTTTTAGCCACTCGAGATAGGCACTGTGAAAGAAAGAGTGAGATAGACGTCTAAGATAAAGTGCTAGCCAGCAAGCATTCCTTTAGCCATGAATCCGATTCGGGGAGCATATAAATGGTATGCCAACACCTTTTTTTCATCTTCCTATTGAGTTGTCTTTTGAAGAGTACGCCCGGTTCACCAGGTATCGCTTACTTATGACACCTCTTCCGTCGTTTTTGGCCCCCAATGCCACCACCACAATTGATCTTTTCCCGATCGAGAGAGTGAGGTTCTTTGCCTTTACGAGTTGAGTAAACGAAGCACTCGGCTCCCACTTTCTTAAAATAAGTTTCCTGTGCTTGTCTTGTATTGAGGACACCCTCCCACTGCTATGAGAAAAAGCACTTGGCTCTCATTCCATCTTGAGTATAATACCTTCCGCGGTTAAGCCATCACTTCATACCCTTCGTGTCACTAATACTCATGTGCAGAAACTGAGAATTTCTTTCCTCCACTGACACGGAAAAATTCACTCCTTTCCATAGAGCCCAAATACCACCCGAGTAGCCATTAGCCTCAATTCTATGATGAAACTGAAAACCCAGCTTCAAACAAACTTTCCCTTTAATAAAACTTATTTTGTCACCCTAGGAAAACTTTTCAAGTGCCTTAAAACTGGCCGTAGAATTAAGAATTGGAAATTGATGGATAGGGTTCTTTCTGGTTGACTTTCCAAAGACACTAGGCATAGAAGGCTAAGGGCGGAATAAGCGCTATTAGTACAAATGAACTGACATGACATATTAGCCCTTGCTTACAGGAGTAGCCTGCACTGGTCTTGATTGAAAGAGTGTTGTTTCCCTGAGGAGGGTTCCACCGGCGTTTATGGATAGTCCTTAAGGGCTTCCTCTCTTACTATCAGAGTAGGATGGCACTGGTATTGACTTTATTGACTTTCATTTTGTTCCGTAAATAGCTTAGCTTAAAAGCTTCTTCATTTACTGAAAGGAAAGGCTAAGCTGCTTCCTCTGCTTATATATATTATATGGCAAGCAAAACATTAGCTCTTGCTTGCCATATTACTGGTTCTGGCATACTGGACTTACTTATTAAGCACTCCACCCTCGGCTCAAATAAGACCAAGCCAATTTCGATTAAATAAAGAAAAGGTGTCATACGGCTTCATCAGGATAGCGCTGTCATCCTAGCATAGATCTTTCTGCGTAGAGATGGATTCTTTCTTTCTTCTATAATAATATCGTTATACATTTCTCCTTTGCCTTACTGAAAGGCTGTTCAAACAATGAAGCTGAGTACGAAGCGCTCATTGCCGGCCTCCTGGTAGTCAACCAAATTGGTATAAAGGTCCTCATGATCCTATGGGAATTCGCAGTTAATCATTCGCCAACTCTAGGGTACATTTGAAGTATGCAAACCAGAATTGTTGCCCTACCACGCCATGGCTATGGAGCTCATGAAAGAGTTCGAGCTACTCGAATTCTGCCACGTACAAAAGAAAAAGAACGACAAAGCAGACGCATTCGCCAAGTTAGTAGCCGCTCTAGCAGCCCCCCTGGTGGCAGAACATAAGTCATTATACATGACAGGGTCCTTTTTCCAGGCCGGAAAGAACAACTCCAGGATTGCAACGCTGTCACCATAGTGGAAATGGCTCCCTGCATGGAAGTATCTATTGAAGATTGGAGACATTATTTTATTAACTACTTTAAGCACGGCAGATGGCCAGAAGAAAGCCACAAAGGAACCCAGCTTCGAAGGAGGTTGCCCCAGTATGTGTATTTAAACGAAACTTTATACAAAAAGTCTTATGCTGTGGCTGAGATGTTTGTCTAGTGATGAAGCAAGGCAAGCCATGTACGAAGTACATTCAGGGGTGTGTGGTGCCCACCGGTCTGGGCCAAAGATGCGAGTTAAGCTCAAACAGATAGGGTACTACTGGCCTACAATGGTCCAGAATTGTATGGACTATGTTAAACGCTGCAACATTTGTCAAATCCACGGAGACTATATGCCAAACCCCTTGCGTCCTACCGTAGCATCCTGGCCTATCTTTCTGATGCGCTAGTACTAAACTTACCTGCCGAGCATACGAAAAGGAGTATCTTTTCCCTATCTAAGCTATATCAACATAGCCAACTAGAAAACTCATCCGCTTGTCAATTCTTGGTGTAATACTCACTTGTAAATGATTGGTGTCAGAATTTTTCACTGATCAGGTGTGATCAGTCTCATCCGTGTAAGAATTAGGAATTCCTTTTCCAACTCGTCCCGGAATGGGCGTTATGGCAAAGAACAAGAAGAAAACAAAAGGAGAAATTTGTCCAATAGTAACAAATGGTGCCTCCACAGGTTGACATCCGATCCAACCTAGTAGTAAGCAATCCGCCAAAAGCAACCAAAAGATTCCTTGGTGAATCGGGCGAAAACTTGAACTACGCACATACATACTTTTAAAAAAAGGTAAAGCTAACAGACATATAAAAACTGGTGCTATTGCGGCTACACCTCCCGATTTGTCAGGTATACTACGAAGAATGGCATGGATCGGTAGGAAATACCATTCCGGCACAATATGAGGCGGGGTGGGCATCGGATTAGCAGGTATATAATTGTCGGGATGCCCCAAAACATTAGGAGCATAAAAAATCCAAATGGAAAAAAAGATAGCAAAAGCTACCCAACCTACTAGATCCTTTACATAAAAATAAGGGTAAAAAGCAATTTTATCCATCTCTGAATGTACACCCAATGGATTATTTGATCCATATTGATGCAATGCAGCCAGATGAAGAAGACTGGCGCCTACTAAAATAAAGGGGAGTAAATGATGAAGACTAAAAAAACGATTTAAGGTGGCATTGTCCACGGAGAAACCACCCCAAAGCCAAGTCACTATGGTATCTCCTACTACAGGTATGGCGCTAGCTAAGCTTGTAATTACTGTAGCTCCCCAAAAGCTCATCTGACCCCAAGGTAGTACGTATCCTATAAAAGCTGTCACAATCATTAATAGGAATATTACAACTCCGAGACACCGAACAAATTCCCTAGGACTGCTATAACTCGCATGATATAGACCGCGAAAAATATGAAGGTGAACCACAATGAGAAACATACTTGCCCCATTAGCATGCATATAACGGAGCAACCAGCCCCCTTCAACATCTCTCATAATGTGTTCTACGCTGTTGAAAGCTAGATCCACATGAGGTGTGTGATGCATAGCTAAAAAAACGCCAGTCACTATCTGAATGACTAAACAAATACCAGCTAACGGACCGAACCCCCACCAATAACTAAGATTGCTCGGGGTTGGATAATCTATCAAATGCTGATTAAGTGTGGAGGATATAGGTTGTTTAAGAAGAGAGAATCGTTGGTTCCTTATAGTCATTTCTCTTTCCTATCGTGACAACTCTTGTTCCCCCACCTTTTCCTGCCGTATGTTTTTCTCGCTTGGTTTTGCCTCTGGACTAGTTTCGCTCGGCTTTTTCCAGACCGGGATCGCGCGGACTCCCTTCCAACCATACTCAAATTGCGTAGCGAAACCTAATGATTGATTCTTATAAATCACCAAGCGAGAGTTCAAATAATTCAAGAAGGTGGAGGTAAAGGTGTGCAAAGATGCTACGACCAAAAACGCGTATAGGAACAGTGGGTGAGCGTTCAAAAAGGAGATTAAAGATGTCAAAACAGATTCCATTCCAATGAAATTCTTCAAAGAGAATCTGCTCCCTCCAAAAAATGAAGAGAGACTTGTCGGAAATCACCGGTTGGGTTAGGCCAACCAAGAAAGAAATGGGATTTTTGGGCGTAACATTCTTTTGCTTCTCTTACGATATTTCTACTCAGCTTGAAAAGAAGCCTCAAGCCGATAAGAGCTCTTCATCATCTTCGAGAATTTCGAAAGAAGAACTGAGAGGTCAATCACGGCACACATGCTATATCTGGCTTTCTTTTGATCCCCTTGTTGACCAAGCAAGGTCGCACTGAGAACACCAACGGAACACTTTATTACCCCACTGAAAAGCTAGTGTGCAATGACGACCGGCCCGCAAGCTACTCGATTTTCTTAGCTGCTCTGGATTCTAGATGCTACTTACATATGATGTTTTCTTTCACAAGGTGGCGGCATAGCGGAAAGCGGACAAAAAAAGCTGTTCCCATAGCGTTACGTAGGCTTAGCTTAGCCTCTCTCTCTATCTTTATAGATGCAAATATCACCAGTGGACAGCGGGATGCCACACTAAGAAAGCAATCGCCAATGACCGACGATGTAAATCTGCCTTGCTGGCAGGAATGCTAATGGATTTTCCCCCAGTGAGTCGCGTCCGAATTGTAATTAACACCAGCAGCGGCGCAAGAGATCAAAGCGGCAGAAGCGAAAGGAAGGTGTGATTCCCCATTAAGAGGTTTCGAAATACAGAGTGTTGGGTGGAGTATGAGAGAAGAGTGGTCGGGCGAGCACTAATTGAACACCGACCTAATTTGACTTGGCAGGGCACGGGCATCAGCCTTATTTCCCGGGCATTCATCTATTTGGTTAGAAAAGCTTTTGAATGTCTCTTCCAAGGCTTTCCAACACTAGATAAGAGAGACCTTCACCTTGGACTGGAGTGATTTTCCCTAACCTAAATCGAATTCATTAATTTGAATTAGCCTTATTTTATCTTTAAGCTTAGTGAGGGAGCTACTGGCCGTAGCGCCCGAACGATAAGGGGAATGGTGCGGTCGGACTAAGCAGACTGAAATGAATGCTTTTTTCCCTGCCTCCCTTTATTGGGAGTCCTAGCTACTCTTTTTGATTAAAGTAGCTCGCCTTTGGTTTTTCTTTTTGTCTTCCCTCGGTCTTAAAGTACGTTTCCGTTTTCACGAGCAGAAATACGATTGATTGAAGGAGGCAACGAAGGGGACGAAGTAGCAGCAGCTTTATAAGATATTGGGCAGATTGCCCAGACCCCTTTTATAACGTAGTTGGGGATTCTGCCTGGTTCCATAGAGGGAAGAATGGCGGGGGCCAGAGAATTTGTTCCGACTTTGTCTCGGAAACTGTATGGGAATAAGGCTTTCTCATTCAGCGCAGTTGCAGCCTATTTAGATAGAAATATACGACAAAGCGCTGTTCACGTTAAAGCTACTGTGTTGACTGTAACTACACTACGATATTTCTTTTTTACAGCTACTTCTGATTCAATTGTGACAAGAGCCGATAAGCAAGCAGCTCGCCTTAAATATAAATAGAAATTGCGAGAGGTTTGAAGGCCTACCGGTGACCGGCTTTGCGGGACCGCCATATGGCCTGGTCCACTCTTGGCTAAGGGCGGGACTTTCTCGATCACTGCTTCTCTCACTGACAGACTATAAATTCAATCTATTCTTATATAGAATGCCGATCACACCTCAAATCAACAAGCTAGTCAGCTATCTTCTTCTTGCTAGGCATATCTATTCAATTAGGATAGAGGTACTGGCAGCTATACTAGCAACTCTCCTATCAATCAGGTTACCAGTGACATGCTAAAAGCAAGCTGACTTTGACTGGATTCTGTCTACTAGCAGCTATTGGAATGGGAGACTGGCAATGTATTCAATCAGTTACCTGACAGGCAGCTTCTTGATTCTTTCCTGTCTGATTCCCCATCCCAAGCATAGCATTTTATAAGCAATTTGACTTATTATATAAAATATTTACTGTAACTCTATCTTATCGGAAACTGCACAGGATAAGCTATGGGATCTATTGCAAGCTAGGCCCGGCTACCTTTTGCAATTGGAAAAGTTATATGTCGAAGCGGGAGCTGGTATGATATACGACGAAATGCCAGGCTATCGATGTTCTTACTAAATGTTGCTTAGGAAGAGTGGCATTGTAGCCCCAGAGCTAACGAACCGTGTTTGCGAGACTGGTCTTGCGAAGATGTAGTTGTTGAACCACGCCTATCTCTTGTTTGCTCTCCGCATCGTCAGACCCCCCCTGCCCGTCGACTTACTGAGTTCCTAGGAAGGAGGCTAGTTTACTTAGAACAAAGAACAAACCCGCTTTAAGTCCGGTTTTCACTACCCGGTTTGAAAGCTTCTGAGATAACTGTAATAATTCCTGCTGTCAGGAGTCTGTAATTAGCTAGTCCCTGCTCTAAATCATAGTTTCTAAGTTCCTGCTTTTGAAAGCAAGGGAAAAAGATGCTCGACTGTAAGGAGAGGGAGTGAAGCCATCCCAACTCGGGTAATACCAGGTAATAGTCAACCCTCGATTTGACTGAGAAGTAACTCTAAAGTAGCTTCTTAGAAAGTGAGGGATAGTTCCCAGGAGTTCAAAGCATTAGTAGGATAGCTGATTCCTCCCTGGGAGGGAGGGAGAAGCTAGCCAGACGTTCCAAGCAAAGGAAAGCGTGCCAGCCGGCATCCTAGAAAAGGATCCTGCCTTAGAGCTACTCTGCTTGTACTCCTACTGAAAGCTAAGTCCGGTTTCGCCTTTGAGCTAATTCCGGTTTAGAAGGAGTTGCAGCGAGCGAAGGAAGTTTCCATCAAAGTAAGTAGCTTCTGAGAAAACGAGGGGCATCTCATAGTTCCTGATAGGCGAATCCTTAATCCGGTCTTGCTTCTTCCGCTCTTGTAGCTTTGAGTTGAATTGGAGTTCCCACTCTTAGAGACGAGGGATGCAGGAGTTCCTCGTATTAGCTAGGCGATTCCCTGCTGTTCTTTCCCGTTGTAGCTAAGCAGTAAAGTGAGCGAAGCCCTGCCGCCAAGGGCGAGCGGGCAAGCCTTGTTCTCGGTAGTATAGTATACCCCGCGTTCAGGAAGGAAGATGCAATCCAACGAAGGTAATACCATACCAGGAAAGTCGCTAAGAATGAAGCTCAGAATGGAGCTAGTGCAGCTAAGAATTAGACCTGAGAGATGAGGGATAAAGCAGCTAATGCCAAGACGGCGTAGCTAGTAGCCTGTGCTGTTGTTCCCGGTTAAGCCGGCAAGCGTTGATCGTCATCCCAACCTAAAAAGTCAATCCTAGCTCTTGCAGCTAATCCTTAATCCGGAAAGCAGCTAGAGCGGTTCCCGGCAACACCATCCGCCCAGCCGGTAGCCTAACTAAAATCAATCCTCTTCGACGGTTTTCTCATTCTCGGAAAGCGGCGATCATACCCGGCAGTCAGCCTTTATATAAGTTGTTCCCCGCTCCGCTTCTACAGTCCGGTTTTGACTCTTTAGTTCTTTCCGGTCTAGCTATTGGAGCTATTGTTCTTCCTGGCATGCCGGATAGGCGATTCCATAAGCGGTTTCGGCTAGTTAGTTCTTTTCGGCTTGAAAGCACGTCTTTCATCAAAGCTGTTCGTTCCCCTCTTCCAAGAGCGAGCTAAGCCCTGCCCTAAGGCCAAGGGCGTAAGTGAGCGGTAGCCATGTGGTCTAGCTCTTCGGCTGTGCTGTTCTGGGCTAGTATACGATCAGGACTTCGATCCCACGCGTCACAGCCGTCAGCCTAAAAGTCAATCCTAGCTTCCTGCTTAGAAAGAGCAACCCTGCCTTTGATTCCCGCCTAAACTAAGAAGAAACCCTCACTCTGAAGCACCAGCTTTTATTCCGGAGTTAACTTATAGCTTAGCTCTTTCCGGTTATCAAAGCAGCGAGCGTGACGGTGAATCCTTAACTTAATCCGGAGTTGCTAGCTTCTGTAGCTTAAGCAGGACAGGAAGGTACTAAAATACCAGGAAATGAAGATACCATCCCAACTTCCTCATCAGGAAAGGATGTTTCACCAGGACAGGAAATCCTCCCAATCCAGTCTTTTCAGGAAGTATTCGTAATTGGACTATTTACATTCTTCTCTCTCCCACTCTTAGATAGCGAGGGATCAACAAGTAGCTCCCCGAGTTCCTCGTATTAGGGAACGTCTTCGACGGTGTAGCTAGTCGACGGTTCGTTGTTCCCTTGTTGCCGCGGCGATCGGTAGCACGTCAAGAAAGAACTCTCCTTCTTCGCTTCGCTTTCCCGCCAAACTTAAAAAACTAACCCTGGCTTTGAAGTTCCTTGTTTTGAAAGGGAGGGTGACGAAGGAACCAGGAGTAAGCGAGCGGGCAAGCCGATTATGAATTGAAAGTAAGATTTGGCTTTGACTCAAATCCTAGCTTTTCAGCTACTTCTTAAGCCGTTGCTGCTTCCGGAACTCCCGGGGACGTTGTTGTATTTATTGTCGACTGTAATTCCTGCATGTGAGGGTTTCCCTGCAGCTAAGCCATTTCGACTGTTGAATTCGAGTTCCCACTCTTAGAAAGCGAGGGATAGCTGCCATGCCAGTAGTTCCTCTGATTAGCTTTCCCGCCTAAAAACTAATTCCTCAGCCGGTGCTGCTAAGCTCAAAGTAAGGATATCACTCGCCGGTTCTTGTTCCCGGATCGATGAACCCGTCTATCCTAGCTTCGCAGCTACTGCTTTTATTCCTAAGTTAGCACCCGGCTCTTTCAGGTTTGACAGCAGTTGTAGCCACCGCAGGTCTTTCCTCGGGGAGGGCGAAGTGAGCGTCTGTTGTTGGCGGCATCCTAACCAAAAGAACTAGCCCTTTCCTTGCTTCCTGCTTTTAGAGAGGACGAAGAAAGTCGCTCTTGTAGCTAAGAGTTGATTCGTTGTTGCGGTGTAGCTTTTGAGTGAAAAGTAGCTCTTAGAGACGAGAGGGATAATAAAGTAGCTTAAGCCGCTTCTTCCGCTCTTCCTTCTTAAGCCGGTGTAGCTATTGCAGCTAAGAAAGTAGTTCTTAGAATGAGTGGAATAATTCCTGCTTAGAATTCAGCTAATGCAGCTTAGAACGAAGCTAATCCTTAATCCGTTGCTGCTCAAAGCTTAGAGAGGAGCCGGCTAGTCCCATCTACGAATAACAGGAAATCCAACAAAGGAAGATGCCATACCATGAAAGGAAGGTACTACCCTAAAAGTACTTCCCTACCTGGAAATCTTGCTTGCTCTTAGAGTTGAATTAGAGTTCAGACTGTAAATCAATCCTTGCTTCGAATCACCTTGACTTGAGGAAGAGTGGAAAGGAAGTATGAAAGTGACGGTGTTGTTCCCCGCTTTCAAAGCAGTTATGCCAAAAATACGGGGTTTCTCTTTCCTCGGGGAGGGAGAAGCTAGCCAGACGTTCTTAGTTAAGCCTGAAAGCGATCGCAATCCCACCCTAAGAAAGTAAATACCTGGTTCGGAAGTAGGAAATACTCAAGTAAGAATTTCAAGTAAGACTCAAATCCCATTCTTTCAATCGTTGCTTCGAATGCCTTAGTCCGGATTTAACTTATAGCTCTTTCCGGATAGCCGATTCCTTCCTGGGAGGAAGGGAAAGACTTACTAAACTAAAAGACCAAAGACTGGCTTCCTTACTGCCTTGGCTCCTAGGACTTCAACCAAGGAATGGGAAGATAGAGAGACAGAGACAGGAAAGAAAGAGATACAGGAAAGCTAAGGATATAACGAAGGGCTATACTCTTTCTTACCTCCCCTGCTAGCCCTTCTTAAAACCAGAAAGCAGAGAATAACCCATAAAAAAGCACTGACTGGCCCAGAGGACTATTATAAAGACAGAGACGCAGACTGGCCTACTTTCTTGCTTTCTACTGGCCTTACTACGCGCAGGCTTCGCTTTTAACAATCTCTACTGTTACTGGTTAGACCGACTTGCTGGCTGATTTCATTCCTTCCCGCTTCCCCCATTCCGTGTCTCCAACCGGCCATAGTGAACTTAGATGATTCATCCTAGCTTAATAGGGTTTTCGCCTTTCCCTCGTCCATGGGGCTAGCCTCTTATCTGCTTTCATAGGCTATCGATCCTTCACCTCAATTTCACAAGCAATTGAGTGGCTTAACGCTCCTCCTTCTCCCATTCAATGCTAGAAGTGAAAGGACAGTAGGTAAGGAAATTTCTTTTCTCTGAAGAATGTGATCCCCAATCCCTAATAACTAAATTGCGTACATAAGAGACAGCTGGTTCCTCCTTTCTTCTCTAGTATTCCCTGCTTGAACACAATCAAGGCTTTTTTGTTTCAACTCCCTATCTTCCAATCTCATGAGATGCAGCTTCTCTTCCGACTTTCTTGACTCGTCCCTCCCCTCCTGCCGGACTACCTGTATCGGAAGGCATTCCATTACCTGAAGTAAGGGCACTTGAATTCTGATCCTCAAATGCCGTTGACGTTGCCCTTTAGCGATTGACCCCTTAGGCTGAGGACCTCCTCACCTCATCTCCTTTTCATTCTCTGGCCGATGATAGCTGATGGAACAAAAGAAAAACTAGTGTCTTGAGTGCGCTTGCTGCTGGCTTTGTTCTCAGCTCAGCTGGAAATCAAGGGCTTTCCGACCCCTCTTCCCCTGTCTGCTCCGCTGGAAACGGGGCTGTCAGAGGACTTCTCCGATTATAGACTGTTAGAAAGAAGAAATTCAGCTTTTCTCCTGACAGTTGATCCTCCCCCTTGCGATCAAGTGGCTGCTTAGTGGCGTTCAGCTCTTGTTCTTTTTCTGCTTTCGCTTCTTGAAGAAAGGGGAAAAAGAGCTCTTCAAAAGACAGCAATTGCTTAGATAATCAATAGAGTGGCTGTTGTCTATCCAACTCTTTCTCCTCGTCGGTGAAGTGGCATTCTCTTTCTCTTCTATTATAGTGTGATCTTTCATCAACCCCGGCTCGGCACGTATCTTTTGAATCTGAGCTGGCTTGTTGAGCTTGCCTCTGATCGCATTCCGTTGACCTGTGATTCAATGGACTATATGTGTCCGGTTCAGAAGTGGATACAGAAGACATGGCAGGGCCGATGATGACTCATCTAATTCCGTGCTGTGCTTTTAAAAATCCCGCTCAATCACGTAAATAAAGATCAGATAGTTAGTCTTCCTCGCCGGCTGGGGACGCACCCCTTTCTCTGACATCAAATTCACTGATAGCGATCGATTAATGAATGGCGGGTGAACTCGTTCTCCGATGAGAGTTTCCTGCTTTCAAGCCAGTCAGACCTACAAGTTCGCTTGCTGGATTGGTTGGGATATAGGTCGGTGTCATGGGAAGAAGGTGAATCAATGGTAGAACAAGGGCTTCTTTCCCTCTTGTCGATTGGTTTAGTTGAGCTCAACCGGGTCTTTCGCAAAGTCAAGTGATTGTCTAGTAGAAATAGAAGATCAAGCTCGGGTGAACACTCATAAATTCAATGAAATCAGGTGCCATTACACTCTCTCCCAATGTCATATGGAGTGGCTGGTGCATCTTCGACATTCAGATAGGTAGCCCATTTCACGATGAGAGATATAAGATCGGGTTAGAACGAAAGCTAGCCTTCCTGATCTTATATACGCTATTTATGTCAGAGGCGCCCAAAGCTAGAAACAAGAGAGAGAGAGAGGCTGGACGGTGAGGCAGATAAAGAGAGATAAAAAGCAGCATAAGCAAGATTTCGAGTAGAATATTCAAAGCTTTTGAGTAAGTAAGATGGATGAATTTGGAAGCAAGTGAAAGAACTAGTTGCATAGATATAGAGAAAGTCTTTTCTCTTCAAAGAGAGGGTGATATGAGGGTTTTAAGATCGGTTTTGACGTCGACTTCGACACAGCTATAGTGACCCGAATGACGGGCTATAGGTATCTAGGGTAGTAGCCTTAGTCTTAGCATGCCAAGGTAGGTCTTCTTTTTCTTTAGGTCGCCTAGATCTCTTGCCTATGTAGTAGGCTTATAAGGTTCTATAGTCGCAGCGGTGGTCACCTTTTTTTTTCTTTCTAAGTAGCCTTAGATCAGAGTAGGTGGATGTTCGCCTTTAGACCTCGCCAGTAGAAAAATGTTCAAATTGGATTGAGTCTCGCAAGCCTTTCGTACAGGGGAATATGGCATAGCTGTCCGATCCTCTGATGGATAAGATTAGTCGCCTTGAACGGGCAGTTAATAAATTGAGTGGAGACAAGTATGATGTTGCAGATCTTGATAATCTCTCCCTATACCTATACGCTGGCTGTATCGAGTGTATCGTCCATGTACGTCTAATCTAACGTAGGAGCACCTAAAGCTATGACTTGAAGAATATCCGTAATGGAATGCATCTCCTTTTTTGAAGAAAGGGGCGTCCAGGACATCTTGTAAAAGAAAAGCTAATGCATCGGTTAAAACCAGAGTGGGAGAATAAGCTAAGCTTTCTTTAATGTTAAGTTTACTAGGAACCTTTTCAAAGTTTGAGTTCCTAGATTGAGAAGATAAGCTTCAATCCCATACCATACCATACAATACATCTAAGGTCTCGTTAAAATAAAAGGCTCAGGCCACTGCCACTCCTCTAGTGAACCAGTCAAAAGGAAGTCTAGTTATTGCAGTTGCGGAAGGTAAACTCTTTATCTTGCGACAAGACTCAATTCAATAAGGAAAGGTCGCTTGGAAACAGAGTTCTTTCCTTCTACTCCTCACTCACTTACAGTAGAGTAAGAGTACGGAAAGGATTAGCATTGTTGGTTGGAACTTCCTCGATACAGGTTCTCTTCAGCTTCAAAGCAGGAAAAAACTACCTTAACCTTTCCCCAGCGGGATAGAATCGAACTCTCAATCCAGGCTTAGACCAGCTCGAAGCTATACAAAAGATCCTTCTTAGTAACATAAGCCAATCCATTCAATGGAAGGGAGTAAGGGCAAAAGCTTCTTCCACTCTCTAAGGAGAAAGTACAAAAACTTCTTGCTACCCTCTCCTCTCCCGACAAAGTCACATGCCAGGCTTTCAACCCGGCCTCCTGTAGGTCTACCAAACTAAAGGCCATCTCGCCTCTACCGACTCAGTGTAGCTAACCATTTTTCTTATCCTTTTTAGTCTGAATTCCTGAGTCCGAGCTAAAGAGCGTGAGAAACCCTATCTACACCTAGCCTTTGGGGCTAGCCTTCTCCAGCGTCTGGAAGCCAATCGTTAACAGTCAATCTCCCGTGAGTTGCCTTCATTCCCGCATTCACTCTAGCGGAACATAGAAAGAAGTGCCCTATTTAAATTTAAAGAGCATCTTCGTGTCTTTCCCTTACGGTCTGAAGCAACTGAACGGAGTCCAACCTCAAAAAGGGGACATCATCCCGAACCTCCTAACATCTCTTCTTTATCAGTCACATGCCAGGCTTTTTACCCAGCTAACTCTCAAACTCAGTCAGGAACATAGAGAAATTGAGAAGCTCCGGATCTTTCTAATGAATTTACATATATAAGAGTAAGAGTCCCCTGGGTTAAGCACGCTAGCTCTTTAGTAATAAAAGAATCCGGTTACGGAGAGAAGGCTTGGCTTGGGTAGCTTGAGTGGAAACGAGAAGAAGAAAATGACTAGACTGACGAGGGCATTTAGGGCGGTGCAAAATCCATGAGTGTAGAAGGAGCTAGAATAGGTGAAGACTTAGTTCTTTAGGGTCCCGCTTCCTTTAGGGGACTTTTCCAACGTTAACTATGCTCGCTCAAACAAAAACCAGCAAGGAAGAAGAAGACTCCAAAACAAAAGCCCAACAACTGGGACTGAGCGCAATCTGATAAAGGAATTGAATTGTGCTTATGCCGAGAAGTCTTTGACTAAAGCTCGGGCGCTAGCGTCGTGTGAGACAATTCATTCATAGTGGACCCAGAAAAGGGGGACGAAGTCTGGAAGGCGACGTAACAAAGTTCTGAGCATCGGTACTTGCCAGTTACAAGCTAAAATCACACGTGATGTAAATTCTGAGCCGATAGGCGAACCCCTACGAGAAGAGTTTCAAGCCGCTCGGGAAATCTGTCGATTACCACGCTCCGACTCTAAGAGTTCGATTTCGAATAGTGAGTGCTATCTGTGCCGAATTTCCTACTGGATCAAATGCATTCTCTCTATATATACTATATTTGTTTCTTAGCTTTGACAAGTTCGCTTCTGCCTTGTGCTCTTCTCTTCTTCACCAGTGATAGTTGTTTGCCTTTCTTTCTATAAGGTGCCTTGGCTCTTCCCTTTATTGAAACTGGAAAAATCTTGTATAGTAGGCAAGGAAGGACCCATCTGAAATACTGAAAGAAAGGTAGGGGCTGGGAACATAGGATAGGGACATGGCTTTCACTCAATGGTTAGCTAGCTCATATGGAATAGGTCTCTGCTTGCTCCTGCCCGCTCTTACGGAAAAGAGTCCTAATCCTTCCATTCTGTCTACAAAGACATTCTTTGATTCAGGCTAAGATGCTTTATCTCTAACTAAGAACTAGAAAGGGAAGGGTAAAAGCCCTCTGGAAGATAGGTAAGCCTCTCTTCTATCGAAAAAGGCCTTTCCGCTCTTTCCTTCTGCTAATGATTGATTCGTCCGGAATGTCTTTTCTAAATGTGAAAAGCTGACTTTCGGGTCTCTCTCTTTAGGGGTCGAGGTAAGCACTCAAAGGCATGCGCGTGAAGAAAGGACTTCCCTACTTTTCTAGCTTAGCCTACCTCGCAAGGGCTGGCTTTCGCGCTAGGGCCCTAGAACTAGCAGCTCCCTTTCTTAGGCTCAAGCAAGCTATATCTTCGTAAAGGGCTAAGCTACCTTGACTGAGGCTGGACTTATCTGATTGTCTGATTCAGGCTAGTCTTTTAGTTATCTCCTTTCATTTCCTTTTCTTATTTAAGGAGGAAAGAAAGTTCCTTTATATGAGTTAATCTAATTATCTGAAAAAAGTTAGTATAGTAAGCAGGTGAGTTTCAAAATGAAAAAACAGTGGCAGTTAAAAAGCAAAATTAAGATAGTTTTTTAGGCACGTGCCTTACGTAGGGCTAGAAAAAAAAAAGCTTAGGCAAGCAGGTAAAAATATACCTCTTCTTTCTCTCTCGAAAGGAAGGAGTTATAAAATACGAGTAAAGGTTAGAGAGCAAGCTATGCAGTGTGAGATATAGTAGAAGTTGTAGTTGAAATGCTTCTCACCTTCCATTCCCTGGGACTAGATAGCCATAAATGGGCATGCAGCCAGGGAAGCGGATGATAGACCAGCAGAAGCAACTCAGGTTGATGCTAGCTCATTGGATCCAGGAGAGGAAGCAGGCTAACTAAACCCAGGGCAACCCATTAAAAGAAGACGTCGAAGCCCTTGGCATAGAAGCTGTGAAAGAATAGGCTGCTGGAGGAAGAACCGTTCTTAGAGTGATCGTAAACCGCAGTTGAGTCAATCTTCGCCGTGGTTGAATCACTAACCGGTGGTAGTGCTGGATTACTCCTATCCGCTGCTGCTCTCGTAACCCTTGCTTGGCTCTTTCCTGCTCTCCTATTCTGAATGAAGTAAGGGTGGGTTCGGCCGAAGCAGCCTTGATTCGGTCTCTCTCCTTCCTTCCGGCCGGTCCCTATCCGAGGAGGATGGGGGGGGGGTGGCCAATCCAAGAGCAGGTTCCGCGGCTCGACCGGCTGCCTTCGATAGAGCACCATCATCCGGAATTGGCAGCTGGTAAGATTGGTTCAATCGGCATTGACATGACAAAACTGTTATAGAGAGATCTCGTCTATTTGAAAGGCCAGGTACCTTAGAGGGGAGTCATCATAGGAAATATATTGAACGGGATCCGTTCGGGAACGTGGAATGTTGGATGAGTTATGGTATGGGGGGGGACTGCAACCTCTCGCTATTTCCGCGATCATCCGAGGAGAAGGATATCATTTCGGGACCGGCCCGCGATGAAGAACTCAAGGGAACCCCCACTGATTGTAGAACTTCGTCCTTTTCCAACTCTGACTTCTTCCACTTTTGGTTGGCATGATCGGGCGGGGAAAACAGGGTTCGAACCCGCGACTTCTGGCGTGACAGACCAGCACTCTAACCGACTGAGCTATTTCCCCCTTTCGTCGCTACTTTGATTCAAAAGTAACCGGTAGGTTACCAAG